CAAACAGTAATTCAAAGGGGTTATTAAGGAAAAACTAGCAAATTTATAAAAAAGGAGGGCACAAGTCCAAAAGCCACAATTTACCGAAAGGTGATCAAGTTTCATTAGATTTATTTAATGTTGACAAAGAATGTAGGCGATCCTAAGGGAAACCTTTATATTTAAACTTCCCGAAGTAAAACATTTCATTAGGGAAAGGAAAGGAAATCAACCGAGACTCCGAAAGTAATGGCGAGTGAAATCGGACTAGCCTTTATTTAAAAATAAATTTAACAAAAATACACACCAGAAACCAAAGAAGGTAAAACAGTCCTGTATGTTAAATCTTTTTAAAACTAATGTTTAAATAAGTATTATTAAATTAAAATTTATTTAAATAATGAGTACGACGAGAGCGAACTTGTCGGAATATAGGGGAACCATCCTCTAAGGCTAAGTATTTATAAATTTAGCGATAGTGAAAAGTACCGTGAGGGAAAGTTTGAAATAGTTATGTAATTTTAGACATAAATGAAATAGTTGAATTAGTAACTCTATAAGCAGTCGAAATTTATAATTATAAATGACGGCGTACCTTTTGCATAATGGGTCAGCAAGTTAATAGGAGTAGCAAGGTTAAAAGCCTTAGTGAAAGCGACCACACTAACTAGCTAAAAGTATTCTTAATTTCATAGATATTAAGAATAGGATATCCTTCATAGTCATAAGGCTAAGAAGTTAAATATTTTCTAGGAATATAGTGATGGGTAAGTTACTTCTATTAGACCCGAAGCTAGGTGATCTTCCTAAGACCAGATTATAATGGATCGAACGGGTGAATGTAGCAAAATTCTCCGAAGAGTTTTAGGAAGCGGTGAAATGCCAATCTGACCTAGTGATAGCTGGTTTTCTACGAAACATATGTAAGTATGACATCTAAACAAAATTTATGGTGGTACAGCACTGAGTTCCCAACTATTTCTTTTTTTTAAAGAAAAGTTTAGGTTGCGGGGACGTCGAAAATCTTACCAATGGAAGAGAATCTCGGAATGACATAAATTGATGATAGATATTCAGACTGCTCATGCGAAGTTGGGTAGTCAAGACGGAAACAGCCGAGAACACGAAACAAGGTCCCAAATGATTTTTAAGTGAAATGAAGGAAGTAATATATTGAATGCAGCTGTAAAGTGAGCCTGGTAGTCGCTATCTTTTAATAAACGTAATGTAACAACGTAGCAGCCTTAAACAATAGAATATTACACCAAAAATTTAACGGGTCTCAAAAAATCAACCGATATCGTGTTTATTTTGAATAATAAAAATTAATATTCAATATACAGGTAGTAGAACATTCAGTATACTGATGATAAAACAGTGTTTCATTGTTTTTAGGTCACTGAAGAGAGAATGCTGACATGAGTAACGTAAAAAGAAGTTATAATACTTCTCGCCGAATACGAAAGGGTTGTAAGGAAAGGTTAAACCACCTTATGTTAATGCGGCCTCTAAGGAACAAAACCAAAGTTTTGTCTGATGAGTATGAATTAGAAAGTCCATTTTTAAAAATAAAAATTTAATAAAGGGACCAGGAAAAGAATATATTCTTAACTACCGTACCCTAAACCGACACAGGTTCGTAAGTAGAGTATACTAAGGCGTAGAGCTAAAAGTTGTTAAGGAACTCGGCAAGTTCTCCTCATAAGTTTGACGATAAGAGGAACCCGATAAGGGTGGCACAAAATCGGAGGCCCCGACTGTTTACTAAAAACACAATTCAGAGCAATGATGAAAAATCATAGTATTCTGGATGAAATTTGCCCAATGCCATTAACATAAAAGAGGTTATGGGTAACTGTAACTGATTGAAAGTCTGGTTAATAGCGGTCTTAACTATGAGGATCCAAAGGTAGCAAAATAAATTGGCCATTAAATGTGGTCTGGTATCAATAGTGTAACGATGGTCTCACTGTCTCTACAACTTGCTCAGTGAAATTGAATTACCCGTGCAGATGCGGGTTGCCTCCAGGTGGACGGGAAACTTAAATTATATCTGGAATTAAATTAAAATGCGACTAGCTAAGTTTACTATAATAATGTTGTGTAAACCAACCAGATAACCCATTATCTGAGCTCAAACAGCATGTTTTCGGAGTAATCCTAAATCATGAAGCCTGTTTATATGTAATTATTCAATATGGGAAAAGTATTTAAATTGAATATCTCATATAAGAGCTAGATACCTATGAACAATGTAATGTGAATTCACGTCAGAAGCGGTATGATTGATTGTAGAAAGACGTTCCCGTGTTTTTCTTAATGGGTCTAAATGTCTCATAGCGTATAGTGGAGTTCTAAGGGTATCATTAAAGTATTATAGTAAAAACTAGGTAAGCCCAATAATAACCAATTTACAAGAATTAGAAATTGGAGGTTTATCTGCGAAGATAAATAACTATTAGTGGGTATAGGATATTCAAAAAAGCTAAAGCCTTGTTGTAATTACAAGGATAGGTTCAGTTGAACTAACCTGAAAGGGTGCTGACTTTGAATTAGTGTTAAGTTATAATTGTTAAAAATTTTATTAGAAGTAATAAAACTTAAAAATTTTTCATTCTAGTACCAGCTCCAATTAATCCAGAGTAGGTTAATCTTACTCCAATGTGTTTAGTATGCTATAACATATTTTAATAAAAAAACTATGGATAATGATGAATAGAAATTTTACTAAACCTAATAAAAATTTAATACCTTGGCAGGTTACAGGATTAACAGATGGTGAAGGATCATTTGTTTATTCTATAACTAATACAGGTAAAGGCTCAACAGGCCAAAAAATAAGTTTAGAATTTAAAGTAACACAAAAAACACATTCAGAAGGAGTACTTTATGAACTTAAAGAATATTTTGGGTGTGGGAACGTAGTTATAGATAATAGAAAAACAGATACAAAAAAATTTCATATTAATTCTTTAAAACTTCTTTTAGAAAAAGTAATACCTCATTTTGATGAGTATCCTTGTCTTACTTCTAAAGAATTAAATTATAAAGATTGGAAAAAAATTTGTCTTATCATGAGTAAAAAAGAACATTTAAACTTAACAGGAATGGAAGAAATAAATAAAATAGTTTTACTAATGAATAAAAATAGATCTTTTGAAGATAAATATAATCACTGTAAATCTTTTTTAGGTTTATCTGATTTAGAAGTCAAATATGATTTACCAGATAATTGGGTACAAGGATTTTTAACAGGTGAAGGTTTATTTTATCATTATTTAAATGGTACTGTAATTAACCCTTCTCTTGAATTAGGTCAAAATAGTCATGATGTAGCTATTTTAATAGCTCTTAAAAAATTTTTCAATGGTGGTTATATAAAACCTAAATATAAATTTAATGATTTAGAAGAATGTAAAAATTCAAGAACTCTAAATAGATTTATTTTAAGAAACACAGAAACTATTATCCAGTTTGTGGATAAATATCCTATGTTAACTAGAAAACATCTAGATTACGAAGATTGGAAAAAAGTTGTAGAATTAAAAAATAAAGGTTTACATAAAACTGAAGAAGGTTTAGCTTTAATAAATGAAATAGTATCAAAAATGAATTCTAAAAGAGATTCAGATTATAATCCCTAGCTTAAAATTTTAAACAATTATAATAAACTTAATGCTTGAGCTGTATGCGATGAAAGTCGCACGTACAGTTCTTAGAGGATGTCAAAGTTGTAAAACTTGGCGGAGCCTCAACAGACCCTATGCAGCTTTACTGTAGTTAGCTATCATATTGATCTACAACAACCTTAGTTAATAGTAATTAGGGATGTCGAATTGACGAAAGATGGAATACCTTCTGACTTTGGTTGGGTTAATATTTACCTTTTTAAGTAAAATATTATATATGACTCAAAATTTTCTTTTGTTTATTCTATTCATATTCTGTTATATAGTGTAATATGGTATAAAGCTTATAAGGGATAGGTGGCTAATTGGCAGTTTGACTGGGGCGGTCGTCTTTGATAAAGTAGCAAAGTACATCCAAAGATATTTATTTATTAGAAACAATCTTTTTTTAAAAAGATACTTACTAAAAATTCATAGTATCTATATAAACTATGAAGAATATAATTTATTATATTTTTATTAACTTAAGGTATAGCTAGAAAATTGAATGGAAATCAATCAACCAGTGTGAAAGGTTGTAATAGGCGTAATGGCGGAAAGCATGCCTAACTGAAAGACTTAGAAGTCGAACAGATACGTAAGTAGGGCATAGTGACCCTTCGCTATATTATGGAATAGACGGGGATCAATCGATAAAAGTTACGCTAGGGATAACAGGCTGATAGCTGGTGAGAGTACACATTGTCCCGGCTGTTTGGCACCTCGATGTCGACTCAACCTATCCTCCGGGGGTAGAAGCTTGGAAGGGTTCGGCTGTTCGCCGATTAAAAGGTTACGCGAGTTGGGTTTAATACGACGTGAGTCAGTATGGTCCCTATCTTCTGGAGGGATAAATAGTAAAAAGGGGCAGACCTTCTAGTACGAAAGGATCAATAGGCTGTGTTTCTCTAGTGTACCAATTGTAATTCTCTATTCTAAAAATTTTTAAAGGATTAAAGAAAGATTAAAGCATAGTTGGGTAGCCACAAACATGATAGATAAGCGCTGAATGAATATTAAGCAGGAAGCTATCCCCTAGATACTATCTTATTGATTATCTTTTTAATTGATATTTTATTAGTTTTCTTTTTAATCAATGTGAATAAGAAATAGAACATTTCTAAATAGGATGCAAATGAAAGTGCTGTAAAGTATTTAGTTTAGCATTACTAATTTATTATATAGACTGGATGTTATTAATTGTTTTTAAAAATTTTACAGTACTAAAATACGTATTTTATGATCAAAAGGGACACTATTTGTTCGCTTTTTAAAGTAGGACACTATCTTATGAAGGTTAAATTTATTTTACATAGATGTAAGAAGATTTTAATTAGTGCTTATTATAAAAATCTAACTTGTTTTAAATAGAAAGTGTCAAATTTTAATTTCTTTTTAATCAATTATTTAATAAATTATTTCAAATAATTAAAATTTTAAGTGTGATCATTCAATTTTAAAACTAAAGTTATTCATCAGATTCAAAGGATAATGAACCTATTATATTAATAATAACATTAACTAAAAAATATAATGGTCAAAAGTAATGTTACTTATTGGGGCTGCTCATTATATCGCTTACTAAAATTTATTTTAAATAGTAAGAAGTAATAAAATAGTTAAATTTTAATCACTTATAAATAATATTTATGGGTATAAATAACAAAGATAATTATAAAATATCACCATTCGTTTATATTTATAAATAAATCTAGAAATTTTACGAATAAAAAATAAAGTAGTTAAGTTAAGTTTTAATTTTAGTAGTCTCGGAGACATTAAAAATAAATTTAGTACCAACACCATTAAATGTTTTAAACGGTTCAGGTGTTAATTTATAAATATTCTATTTTGTTGGTTGGTTAAATGTCATTTAACATTTCTCTTAATATGTTTATTAGTATACTGATCAGTTTACCATATTTTTAAATAAATAGTATTAGGATTTTCAAAATCATATCTAGTAAGATATTAAGATTTTACGTTATCCTTAAAATTTAAATTGTTTTATTTAAAGGTTGTTGTATTTTTAAGTTAAACGTTTCTATGTAAATTAATATTAACTATTCTTGGTTTTACTAGGTCCTTTATTAAATTTTTATTTATAATTTTAAATTTTAGATTATATCTTATAAAACAACTTAATATATTTTCTTTTTTACATCTATAAAAGTATATATAGAAACATATAGTATATAAAGTTGTGCTTACAGTTGGTCTCTGTAGTAAATTTATTTAATAGTAAGGTTCGATTCCTTCATAACTTTAGTAACAAATAAAAATATAGAGAATATAAATAAAAAGTCAATAATTTGTTACAGTGTAAAAAATAAAATCAAAATTAAAAAAACCTTCTTTTTATATAATAAAAATAACTTTTTCTTACAAAGTAATGTACTAAATGGTTAAAGTACAAAAAGGTGGTGTAAGTATCTTACTTCTGTCCTCTCCCTCCCCGGAGGGAGAGGACAAAATACGTATTTTATGATAATGTTTGTTCTATAATAATAGGAAATAATATATTAAAATTAATCCCTTTTTAATTTTATATTCAAATTAAATAGATTTAAATATTCAAATTTTAAGAATATATAATTTATAAACAAAATTAATTGTTTTTATAAAAAATAAGTCAACTAGATAATAATGAAATTGATTTAACAGTTAATGATTTTGTTAAAACAATATTGTTTTTGAGGAATTATGTTTTACAATTTTATATAGAGTCCCTATTAAATTTTACTTTAAAAAATAAAACTAAAAGAACTAGTATTGATAAATAAATCAATATTAAATCAAGCAATCATATAATTAAAAATTTAAAATGAGTATAAACTTTATTATGAATTTTACTAAATAATTTATGTATATATATCTTCTATGAAGTCATTATTGACAAATCATTAAAATGCTAACAGACAAAATTAATTTTATTAAATAAAAAAAAGTTTAATAAAAATCAAATATATATGTTATTAAACATAAACAGAAATTTATTTCAAAGTTTTCCATTCCATTTAGTAACTATATCTCCATGGCCAATATTAGTTAGTTTTTCATTATTAAATTTAACAATAGGAGCAGTGTTATCAATGCACGGATATGGTGATTTTACATTTATCGTAGGTTTAGCTTCAACAGGTTTAGGTATGTTATTATGGTTTAGAGATATCATCTTAGAAGCAACTTATTTAGGATGTCACACTACTCAAGTACAAAAAGGATTAACAATAGGAGTAATCTTATTTATTGTTAGTGAAGTATTTGCATTCTTATCTGTATTCTGGGCATTCTTCCATTCAAGTTTAAGTCCAAGTGTGGAAATTGGAGGAGTATGGCCACCACAAGGTATAGAAGCATTATCAGCATTTGGAATACCATTATTAAATACTTTCTTATTATTAAGTAGTGGATCAACTATAACTTATGGACACCATGCTCTAATTAAAGGAGATAGAAAAAAAGCTATAATAGGAGGATTCTTAACTATTATCTTAGCTATTGTTTTCACTGCTTTACAATATGTTGAATATTTTAATGCTACATTTACTATAACAGACTCAGTATTTGGGACTACATTCTATGCTTCAACAGGTTTACATGGGATTCATGTAATAATTGGAACAATCTTTATAACAGTAGGTTTCTTTAGAATAATTAATTATCATTTAACTAATAGTCACCATATTGGATATGAAGCAAGTATTTTATACTGGCACTTCGTAGATGTTGTATGGTTATTCTTGTTCATAGCAGTATATTACTGGGGTGGAAACTAATATTTCTCATTAAAATTTCAAATATCAAATAAAGAATATTATATATATCATATGACACTATGTATAAATATACATAATAAATATAAAAATATATATAATTATATTTTATAAATAAATCAAAGGTTACAAAATAAATTTACCTTATTTATAAAATAATAAAACATAAAATGGAGTAGTCTCCATTTTCTTATCATATTACAAGTACCCAAAGGATAAGCTAAATATTTAAATTTATGAATTTATCATTATTTTTATTTTTAATTGGTGTTTTAGGATTTATTCTAAATAGAAAAAACATTATATTAATGATAATAGCAATAGAAATAATGCTATTAGCTGTCACCTTATTAGTGTTAATAAGTTCATTTAGTTTTGACGATGCTATCGGACAAAATTTTAGTATTTTTATTATATCAATAGCAGGTGCAGAATCAGTAATAGGTTTAAGTATTTTAGTTGCTTTTTATAGATTGAGAGGAAATATCTCTTTAAGAACATAATGTATTTATCAATATTAATTTTTCCTTTATTAGGAAGTTTTGTTTCAGGTTTATTAGGTAGAAAAATAGGTGTGACTGGTGCTCATATCATCACATGTACTTGCTTAATAATATCTTCAATTTTAGCTACTTTAGCTTTTTATGAAGTAGGATTATGTGGTTCTCCAGTATCAGTTCATTTAAGTACATGGCTAGAATCAGAAATATTAAGTGTACAATGGGAATTCTTATTTGATCAGTTAACTGTATCAATGTTTATTCCTGTACTTTATATTTCATCTTTAATTCATATTTTTTCAACTAATTATATGGCAGAAGATCCTGCATTGTGTTTTGGGAAAACACTTAAGTGGGTAAAACTATCAAACTCCGGGGACACCCTAAAGCTTATGATACCAAGCTATCTTCGAAAGATTATAAGTGGCTGGATTAATTACCCAGGTATGGTAACAAGTCATAAGATGAATGAAAATGAAATGGGTTATCGCGGATCTAAGTCAGCCAACAAAGCTGTAAAAGAGCAACGAGTAGACGGTAGTTGGTGCAAAAAACCATTGCACTTAAGGTATACTCTAATGGGTTTCGAAAGAAATTATCAAGTCAAAATCCTTTCTAAACAATTAAATATTAAAAGTTTTTCTACCTTATCAACTCGCGGTAACATAAACCCATGGTTTATCACTGGTCTTATTGACGCTGAAGGTTCATTTTCAGTTATAATAGACAAAAATAAATCTCGAAAATTAGGTTGGCGGGTTCAAACAAAATTTCAATTGGGTATGCATTTGCGGGACTTATCTTTAATACAACAAGTCCAAACATTTTTTGGAGGTATTGGTTCAATACATATAAATAAAACTTTAAACAAAGTAAATTATTCAGTTGATTCTATTAAAGATTTAACAAGGTTAATTGCTCATTTTGAAAAATATCCTTTATTAACTCAAAAAGCCGCAGATTTTATTTTGTTTAAAGAAGTAATAACACTAATGATGAGTAAATCTCATCTTACAATTGATGGCTTAAATAAAATAATAAATATTAAGGGATCAATGAATTTAGGTTTATCTGATTTCCTAAAATCTGAGTTTTTAAACTTTTCTCCGGTTAAAAGACCAGTTATTAACACTGAAAACATTCCTGATAATAATTGGATAGCAGGATTTGTAAGCGGTGAAGGAAATTTTGATGTAAGAATTACCCAACAATATTCTAATAAAATAGGAACTCGAGTACAATTAAGATTTAGAATAAGTCAACATGAAAGAGATTTCAAATTAATGGAGTTATTAGTTAAACATTTAGGTTCAGGAACAATATATAAATATCCTGGAAAAGATGCAATTGTTTTAATAATAGTTAAATTTTCGGATATAACTAATATAATAATTCCTTTTTTTGAAAAAAATCCTTTGCACGGGGTAAAAATATTAGATTATCTTGATTGGTGTAAAATTGCTCAATTAATGATTGGAGGTTCTCATTTAACAATTGAAGGATTAAATTTAATTCGAATAATTAAAGAGGGAATGAATAAAGGTAGAACTCAAAAATAATTTAATTGCATGATAAATTTGATGGCCATGCACAATCAAAGATTCTTTTCTTATTTATCATTATTCACATTCTTTATGTTAGTTTTAGTATCTGGTGCTAATTATTTTGTAATGTTTGTAGGTTGGGAAGGTAAATTAAATTGCCTTAAATGGTATTATCTTAATAATCTATATTGGAGTCCTAGTGAATTTAATTTTGTTTTATTTTCATTACCGTTGCATATATCTAAGCAATTAAATAAAACAAGAATAACTTCCTTAGATAGAATAGGACCTCATAACATAGATATAATTTCCATAATAATAGGTTCTTTATTAGGTGACGGTCAATTAGAAAAAAGAAATAGAGGAATAGGGACTAGAATTAAATTTGAACAATCAAATAAAAATGTAGAATATTTAATGTGGTTTCATTCTTATTTATCAACTAGAGGTTATTGTAATATTAATAAACCTGAACTAAAAAAAAGAATTAGAAAAAATGGAGAAATTTATTTTCATTATAGTATAAATACTTATACTTTTTCTAGTTTTAATTGGATTCATGATATGTTTTATATGTGTTCAGAAGGTAAATATGTTAAAATAATACCTCATAATATAGAACAATATTTAACTCCACTCGCTTTAGCTATATGGTTTATGGACGATGGAAGTAAATTAAAAAAAGGAGCAAAAATAGCTACTAATTGTTTTACATATAAAGAACTTTCACAATTATGTGAGATTTTAAAAAACAAATTCAATCTTACAGTAACAATACACTCAGGAGGAAAAAATAAAGGATATACTTTATATATCTCTAGTCAATCTATGCCTACTTTTTCTAACATTGTTAAACCTTATATGTTACCTACTTTATATTATAAATTAGGAGACTATTAATTTAATACCATAGTAAAAAATGTAAATCTTTAGAAAATTGAAATTAAGAATAAAGATTCATTCATGTTTAAAGAATTATAAATGTGAATAACATTTTTTGCGACATTATTGAAAACGATCAAAAATTAATAAGCTTTTTTTATAGATCGTCGGTTTAATTTCAAATCGCTATCGACTAGTTCAATAATGGGTGCCTGAAATGGTGCTTAATGCATAGTCAGAATTTTCATCATTGTCTCTACTTCATTTGACAACGATGCCAAGGCATGGAGTAAAACCAGAATGGTATTCAATGTACAGGGAATAAAGAAAAAAGCTTTCTATCAGTGTCATAAATGGGCCTATAGATAAATTACATATTTAAATTTCTTTATTTTAAGATTTGATTGGAGTAGTTTCTTATTTATTAATTAACTTCTGGTTTACTAGAATACAAGCCAATAAAGCAGCAATACTAGCCTTTACTATGAATAGAGTAGGTGATATGGGACTAAGTATAGGATTCTTTGCATTAGTGGCATTATTAGGATCATTAAATTATTCAACATTATTTAGTTTAGTTCCATTTATGAATAGTACAGCTATTGATATTATTGGTTTATTATTATTAAGTGGTGCTATGGCTAAATCTGCACAAATACCATTACATAGTTGGTTACCTGGATCAATGGAGGGTCCTACACCGGTTTCAGCATTAATTCATGCTGCTACACTAGTAACTGCCGGATTATATTTATTAGTTAGAAGTTCACCAATATTAGAATATAGTTCCACAGCATTATTAGTGATTACATTAGTAGGAGCATCTACAGCTTTCTTTGCAGCTACTTGTGGTTTAGTGCAAAACGATTTAAAAAGAATAATTGCTTTCAGTACTATAAGTCAATTAGGATATATGGTAATGGCTGTAGGTCTTAGTCAATATAATGTAGCATTAATGCATGTAGTTAACCATGCTTTCTTTAAAGCATTATTATTCTTAGGTGCAGGTGCCGTAATTCATAGTTTCTCTGATCAACAAGATGTCAGAAGATTAGGAGGTTTAATTAATTTCTTACCATTTACCTATACAGCTATGCTAGTGGGTACATTATCATTATTAGCTACTCCATGGTTAACAGGGTTCTATAGTAAAGATTTAATAATTGAATTAGCTTTTGCACAATACAGTTTTGAAGGTACATTTGCCTTTATTTTAGGTAGTTTAACAGCAGGTTTAACAGCTTTCTATTCATTTAGACTAATTTCATTAGTATTCTTAACAAAACCTAATGGACCTAAAATATCTTATTTACATTCACATGAAGCTACTTTAGCAGTGATTATTCCTTTATTTGTATTAGCTTTATTTAGTATCTTCTTTGGTTTTGTGTTCTCTGATTTATTTGTAGGAATAGGTACTGATTTCTTTGGTAATTCTATTTTTATTCATCCAAATCATGTAACTATGGTAGAAGCAGAATTCTCTATGGATAGAATAGTTAAATTATTACCAACTATTTTATCTTTATTAGGTGCAGTATTAGCTGTTTATTTATATCACTTTACACCTAATTTATTTTTTATGGAAAGTCCTATTACTAGAAAAATTTATACATTTTTAAATGGTAAATATTTATTTGATGTAATATATAACCATTACTTTATTGGTAAAGGTTTACAATTAGGTTACTTTATAAGTAAAGTATTAGATAGAGGAGTAATTGAATTTGTTGGACCTTATGGTTTAAGTAATACTTTAAGTCAGACTGGTATTAACATCGGAAAATTAGATACTGGAGTTATTACTACATATTCATTATATATAACTATTGGTTTATTATCATTAGTTTTCTTAGTATTCTCACCTATTTTATTAGATAATTCTATCTTAAATGAAAATAGATTATTTATCATTTATTTAGCTACTTTATTATTTGCTCTTTACCCTAATCAAAAATAAATGGTAAACTATTTCCCCCTCCCTCTTTAAAATATTATATCTATTTTAAGGTTTTATAATTAGAAGTATCTATTCTTTTTAGAAATTTAAAATTTTAATATTTACTAAATAAATATAGAACACTTCCGGGAAGAGTTTAAATTTAAATAAATTTTATAAAAGCTTTATTAATTTAATACTATTCTATATTCTTAAATTTTAAAATGAGGGGGTAACTAATTCATCATGGTGCCACATAGGAATATTACCTACCTATTCTAACAGAGTATTATTTGGTAGTTAATTTAAAATCCAAACTGATTTAAGTTCTTTTGATGATCTTAGGTCAGGGATGAATATTCAGACTGATTTAAGTATACTAGAAAATCCTAGATTAGATTTATTGCTCAGACTAATGGTGTAGAACATGACCAAATTGAATCAAATAGTTATAGAACGAGTCAGTACATACTAGTGTATCGGAAGAAGCTGTAAAACCATTTCTTCTACACTTATTTTATTTTATTCAATAATTGGCCTTCCCTTTAAAAAATAAGTTAATTCCCTTAGTTCAATTGGTAGAACAAAGGTTTTCAAAACCTCCCTTTTATAAAAATATATTTTTATTTTATGATGTAGTGGTTCAAGTCCACTAGGGTCTCTCCCTAAAATACGTATTTTATGATAAGAGGGTTGTACTTTTAGAGTTTCCTAAAAGGTATTCCCCTATAACTTACCTTGTACCATTAAGTTTTAAAGGTATTTAATGATATTTAAAATAATAATATCTATTCTTAGAAAAATAAATTAAAAAAAAGATATTAACTTTTTAAATAAATTTTATAGTAATTACTATCAAATTGTATGTAATTATATTGGTTCGAACAATTATAAATTTATATTCTTCCTATTACTAATAATAATAGCAAAGTTAAAAGTAATAATAAGGGAAGTTTACCATCTGGTATTAATAGAAATAATAACGGAACTGGTAATAGTAACATTCAGATTAACAGTAAAACCAATAATCATTTATACCAATGTAAATTTTAGTATTTTAGGTTAGCACTAATCCAAGTAGAATCAATTTTGGTTTTAACCTTAATTTTTAATTTTCTTATGAATAATGGTTCTTTCCCCTAATACATTAAAATTTTAGATGGAGAAAGATAACTTATTTGTTTCATTGTTGTATTAAAATAATAGATAAAGCCATAACTATTTCTTAAGTTAATTGTTAGTTTTATTAAAATGGTAAAGTAAACAATTTTAAAATTTAATAGAAGATTCTTATGTTATCCTGTTTTATTCAGTGGGTATATGAATTTTCTATTTGTATACTTAGTCTTTTGGTAATAAAAAAACATTAAAAATAAAAAAAATTTAATTGTTGCGAACCTACTGAAGAACATAAGTCCAAATGTACTATAATATGAAACTTCAAAAAATAAAGTAATAATGTTAATTTAAATGTTAATAGTTAAGGAAATATTTAATCAAACAGTTAAAATATAAATATAAAAGTATCGGTGAAACGAGTAATGTATAACCGAATTAATTAACAAAAGAAAATGTTTCACCCCCTATAAAATTGGTTAAAAGGTTATAAATCTTTTCTTTTCTATATTAATAATAATGTATAAAACAACTGAAAAATAACTAAGTAAAGTTAATCCCATTGGATTTCTAAATATACTTTATATTATGGTTTAAATTCAGATTTTATGTCGACTAAAATTTAAGAGATAAAATAATATGCATTATAATTAACCAATGTAAATATAGAAGAATAATTAATGTAAGTATAGTAGTGTTAGGTACATACTCTAAAAATGATTAAAAAAAAGAAAAATAAAATGCTCAGTGTTTAATTATTTTTTAATTTCTTTAACACTTATTGAAGAGTAAGGATACATTCTTTGTACTATAGTTATAACATGGACTTGTTTAAAGTTTTAAAATCATAATGTACCACTCTTTATAAAAAAGAGATTTATTGTATACAATAGAATTGAGATTGGCTAATTATCTAAGATTTATTTAAATGTAGATCTTGTTCATCCAGAATATTATAATCCGTTGTCTAAATTTAGATTTCAAATAAATATTCAATTAGAAATTATTAAAAATGATTAGAATAATTAAATTTAATTATAAATATAGTGTTTTAATGGAATATTCAGGTCATTTTCTTGTTCATGAGTTTATATATTTAATTATAGGGTGTCCTAAGGAAAACGGATTCTAAAATTTAATAAATTTTTTAAAGTAAAATGATATAAATGAAAGGAGATATGAGAGTTACTATAAGAAATGATAAAATAGAGTTTCTTTTTAAAGTTATAGTTGACCTTTCTGCACCTAAATCTTTAAATACTAATAGATTTTAAGACCATTATAATTCAAAAAATAAAAATATTTTACTGAAACTAATTAAGTTCAATTAACTTTAAAAATTATAATAGTGTGTAACATATAAAATTTTTATTCTAATAAACAATAAGTTAAAAATTTTTAACTGATCCAAAATTATAATATTTTAGGTTAGTATAAGATAAATTATTGACTATTAATACTAATAACAACTTGTCTAATAAATAAGATAAGCTAAAAAGTTTACTAAAATTTAAATATTTAAGTTAAAAAATAAAAATAAAAGAGACTATAAACATTGCGTTAAGCATATAAAATACAACTTAATATTATAAAGGTATTTAAGTTTAAATTTCAGTAAGAATTTAATTTTGGTTCCGATTGAACGTTTTTCAGTAGTTTAAGACATGCAAATCGTTGTTTCCAAAGTCCTTATAAATTAATATTTTTAATATTAATGGGATCAGGGGATAAGGTGTAGAGGTGAGTATGTTAAATAAGATACCCTGTAGTCTTCTTAGCTAGGAGATATAAAGTAAAGGAAAATTTCTGCTATAGGATTCTATTTAATTTGATTAGGTAGTTGATAGGGTAACGGCCTACCAAGCCAACGATCAAAAGTCAAGTTTTAAAGAACCTCTGGCCACATTGGGGATGAAATCTCCCAAGTAGTAATTACACTACCAGCAGTCGAGAATATTAGTCAATGCTCGTAAGAGTGAACTAGCTAACTGAAATCATAGAATTTCTTCAAATTCATGATGTCGTAAGGGAAAATAATGATAATACCTTACTATGAGTGTCGTCCAAATCTGGTGCCAGAAGACTCGGTAAGACCAGAGACGCAAACGTTAATCATCATAAACAGGCGTAAAGGGTTTGTAGGCAGCTTTTATAAGATAATAAAAATCTAAATTGAAAGCTAGAATCAAAAAGAGGTTATAGTGTATAACGCCTAGAGGAGGGCTGATATCCATAGATCCTAGGCAGAATACTCAGGGCGAAGGCCACTCTCCACTAATGATTGACGCTGAGAAACGAAGGTTAGGGTAGGAAATAGGATTTTAAATTGCGACCTGAAAAGCTTATTTAAGTATAGCGGAGTAACTCCGTCTAAATATTCCATCTTATTAGAGTTCGCCTTAATAAACGAGCATTGGTAACAATCTAGTTTAAAGCTTAAGGTAGAAACTAAATAATATTATTTGGTTTGAACTGTCTTCTATGGTTAGAGAAATCGAATCTATGTATTAAAGGTTTTATTAATTAGTATTTTCACGAGTCCTTGGTGACTATAAGATGGACAAATAATTATAAAATTAAAGTAGGAACCTAAGGAAGACTATTACGTACTTAAATAGGAACAGGGAAACTCCTATAATCTGCTATTTATATAATAGCAAGGAAATTAGCAATAATTTCTTATAGATTAGAGGAAACAAGACAGCGTTAAAAGCGAAGGCCATTATGTAATGTAATGGATAGGCTCTTTATTATAAATAAATAAAGAAGATAGCCAATTCGAAAGGATGCTGACTAACGCATGGGTGATTCTAAAGTATTTATTATTTAGCCATATAATGTTTAAGGACATGGAAAAAGCATTGTTTAATTTATGGCTAGAATGGTTTGTAGGTTTCTGTGATGCTGACGCTAATTTTCAAGTATTTCCTAAAAAAAGATCTTATCTAACAAAAGAAGGTATCCTTAATGAGTATTATAATATTGGTTATGGTTTCCACATTGGTTTAAGTATTAAAGATTTACCTCTCCTAGAAAAAGTTAAAACTCAGTTAAATTCAATAGGCCATATTTATGTGTATTCACACAGAGATGAAGCTAGATGGGCAGTAACTAAAAAAACAGAATTAATTTATCTAATTGAAACTGTCTTTGAGAAACAACCTTTACTAACTGAACATCAAAGAGTAAGATATGCAAGACTAAAATATGGTGTACTAAATAATTTTAATAGAGTTGAAACTTTAGGAGAATATGAAAAATTTATACATAGAAATTATGTAGAAACTAACATCCTTGATAATTATTATACATCAGGAACTGCTTTTGATAATTGGATCTTAGGATTTGTTAATGGTGAAGGTTGTTTTTATGTTCATAAAAAAGGTCATTTAGTTTTTTATATTGAACATACTGACAAACAAGTACTAGAATTAATAAAAACAAGACTCTCTCTAAGCCCTAATATTTTAGATAGAGGAAATAGAAATAGTACCAGAAAAGATACATATTCTCTAACTATCTCTTCTAAAAAAGATATACTTGCAATTAGGAGTTTGTGCGAAAATCCTCTGTTGAATAAATTAGAAGGTCAAAAATTAGTACAATATAATAATTGGCAAGTTAATGCTTAGATTTTAGGTATTGAAATTAGTAGAAGTTAAACTTAAATTTACAAAAGTTCTAAGGATATAGAGCCTCCTTATTATAAAATTTATTTTTTTTTCTGCCGTCCGGCACATAATACTTTAGAATGGCTTGAGCCGTATGCGATGAAAGTCGCATGTACGGTTCTTTGTGGAAGAACAACTGTGAAGTTCTGATTCCACGGTTAGATACCCCGGTACTCCTTTCTGTAAACGATGAATGGTAGTCATTAGTTTTAATAAATAACTAGAGGCGAAGTTAACACAATAACCATTCCGCCTTGTGAGTACTACTGCAAAGTAGAAAACAAAAAAATTAGTCGGTCTCGAAGCAAACGGAGTGAAGCATGTTATTTAATACGATAATCCGCGTAAAACCTTACCAGAACTTGCATACAAACTATAAAATTTCCTACCTGAAAAGGTAAAGAAAATATTAGGAGTGTTTAAAATTTAAATACTTAAGTACAGGTGTTGCATGGCTGTCTTCAGTTCGTGTTGTTAAACATTAGGTTAATTCCACTAACGAACGAAATCCCTGTTATTAATTTATACTTAATAACTAATAAATCTGATAGAGATTTAGCGGGGGCTAAGACAAGTCGTTATGGCCCTCATGTTCTGGGCTATAGACGTGCCACAAAAACTTTTACAAAGTGATGCGATACTTCCCAATAGAAGTGGAGCTAATCATTAAAAAAAGTTATTTATATTAAAAATAAGCCGGATTGTCTCCTGTAATTCGGAGGCATGAAGAAGGAATTCCGAGTAATCGTTGATAAGTAGCGCAACGGTGAAGCTAGTTTCGTGATGAACTAACTGTCTGTCGCTGGGAAGAAGCTTTTAGTGGAGGAAACTGGAGTAAGATTATGTTTTTTCATAGTAACTCATTGCTTTAAGTAAAGTATTTTTAGTATTATGATAAACTTATTGGATTTAGTGAATTCATTAAGGTAACATCTCAAAAGTCATAGCATGGTAGCTGTACTGGAAAGTGCAGCTGGATAATAATTAATTTGTAACCCCCTATATTTTTATAATTAAATTAGTAACAATAAAATTAAATCAAATTTATCAAAATTAGGTAAGGGGTTAGCTTAGTTGGTTAAAGCAGTAATCTTACACATTATTGACCGGGAGTTCGAATCCCCCACCTCTTAATCATATTTAAATTTAAATTATTTTTATTTCTATAAGGTATGGCGAGTATGTCGAAATTGGTAGCCGAGTGAATCTTAGGTTTTCATTATTTTAAGAGTTCAAGTCTCTTTACTCGTATTAAAATGGTTGCTTTTATAAATTTTATTATTAATTTATAAGCATCTTTAGTTTAATGGTTAAAACAAGAATCTTCGAAATTCATAATAATGGTTCAATTCCATTAAGATGTTTTAATAATTCAAAATAAGGTTGCTTAATGGTTTAAGTATATATTTATTTTAAAAACAATGATAAATATATTAGTGAGTTCAATTCTCCTTTATTTTTATTTTACCTTAGTAAAAGATGTTTTATTTTTAAGATGTAACTTAGGATGCCTTTAATTTATTAAATTAAGCAATGATTTTAATCATGATTGTCTTCATAGACAAGGTATTAAACACACTAATATTTAAAATTTATATAAATTACATATAAATAAAATATAGTGAGTAAAATATACTAAGTTCAAATTTAATCATTAAATTAATGAATTAATTACAATTATGTTAAATTACTTTTCAATTTTTAATACAATTTATAACGATGCTCCACAACCTTGGCAATTAGGATTTCAAGATAGTGCTGCACCAGGATTTACAGGGATAGTAGAATTACACAATACTATCTTCTTCTATTTAGTAGTAATATGTGTAAGTGTATTTTGGGTTATAGGTTCAATAATGTATTACTTTAATAATAATAATTCACCTATTGTACATAAATATCTTAACCACGGTAGAGTTGTGCCTATTCAAAAGTGTTTTAAATTTAACAATAATATTTATATAATTAATAAACCATATATTAGATTTTACAGTACTTCACCTAATAATTCTTCTAATTACCCTAATGGTTCTTCTAATGATATTCCTAATAGTGTAAAATTGTATGAAGATGCCTATTTAATGAGAAAATCAATAATTAAAGAAAATAAAGGTAAATCAGGAATATATAAATGAACCAATAAATTGACAAATGATATATATATTGGACAATCGAAGGATTTATCAAAAAGATTTATAAAATATTTTAATCTTAGTTATTTAAGAGATAGAAATAGTCTTATAATAAGTAGAGCATTAATCAAATATGGTTACTCTAACTTTTCATTAGAAATATTAGAATATTGCGATGAAGCTGATTTACTAATCAGAGAACAGTATTATTTTGATAAGTTAAATCCTAAATATAATATACTAAAAGTAGCAGGTAGTTCTTTGAATTATAATCATACAGAAGAAACTAAAGCAAAAATTAGTAACTCATTAAAAGGAGTTTATGTAAAGGAAAAATCACCTTTATTTGGGAGAGTTCATACAGAAGAAACTAAAGCCCTTATGAGTTTAAAAAAATCTAAAGAAAATAATCCTTTATTTGGTAAGGTTCACTCTGAAAAAACTAAAGATTTAATGAAACAAAAAGCTTTAGGTAGAAAACATTCTGATGAAACATTATTAAAAATGAGTATTGCTAAAGGTTCTTTTGTTTATATTTATGAAAAATTTGACGAAGAAGGGTTTAAATTAATAGGTAGCTTTGTTTCAATTAGAAGAGCTGCTAAATTTTTAGGAATAAGTGGTTCTACTGTAAAAAGATATATAAATTCAGGAGAAATATTTAAAGATAGATATAAATTTTCTTCTAAATAAATTTAAAAAAACTATGAATAAAATTTCACTATATGCTGGAAACTCCTAAAGCCTTTAGGTACTATATAATTTTAATAATTTTATCAGTTATAACCCTAAAAGATGTTACAATGGACAATCAGCAGGAAACCAAATCTTCCAAAAGAGAGTAGGATCCCCAGAGACTAAACGTGAAACTCCTTTAAATTTTTAGAACAAAGGATGAAGATATAGTCCAGCCATAATTGAAAGATTATGGGATTTTCTGACACTAATAGAATTAATTTGGACTATTACACCAGCTTTCATTTTAATTGCTATTGCATTCCCTTCATTTAGATTATTATATTTATTGGATGAAGTAATTTCTCCAACAGTGACAATTAAAGTAGTAGGGCACCAATGGTACTGGTCATATGAATATAGTGATTATATTAATGTTAGTGGTGAATCAATAGAATTTGATTCATATATGATACCTGATTCAGATTTAGAATTAGGTCAATTTAGATTATTAGATGTTGATAATAAAGTAGTTGTTCCTACTGATACACATATTAGATTAATTGTTACAGGAGCTGATGTTATCCACTCTTTTGCTGTTCCTTCTTTAGGATTAAAAATTGATGCTGTTCCTGGTAGATTAAATCAAACTTCTATCTTAGCTGAAAGAACTGGTACTTTCTACGGTCAATGTTCTGAAATTTGTGGAGTGTACCACGGTTTCATGCCAATAGCTATTGAAGCAGTATCAATTCAAGATTACTTAGCATGGATAGATGCAGCATAATCTAATTAATAAAAAAAACATTTAAATTTCATTTATATTTTATTAGTATTTAATTATAAAAATTATAATTTCATGCAAATATAAATTTGTAACCCCCTATAAAGCTAAAAAATTAATTTCTCTTAAATAAGAAAAAAAAAATATAAATTAATCTAAATATAATTTTCAATAGAAAATAAATTATCTATTAGCTTAAAACTTTATTTATCAATATTATAAATAATTTATAAAACATTATATTCACTACTAAGTTATTAGTGGAAAAGGTGAAACGAATGTATATTACCATGAATCTAATGGATAAATAAAGTAGCTATTTAAAATAGCTCAGTTATGAAAAGTAATAAACAAATTAACCGACGTTAATTAATAAATTTTTAATCATGGAAAACAACCGATTCTTCTTGCCAATTAATAATCAATATTCTACCATAGATTTACCAACATTAAAATCAAATAATTATAAAACACCAACTTTAATAAAAAGAAAAAGAATAGATATATCACCAGTATTAGAAATAGCTAAATATAATAATCAATTAATAAAAGATAATCAAAATAAAGAAGAAATAATTTTAAATAGGAAAAAAATAATAAATAAAGAAATAAAACCTATTTCACAAAAAACATTATATTATGATAAAATAGATATGTTAACTTACATTCCAAAAAAAAAAGAAGATAATGAATTACAAACTGTTATTCAAAATTATTTAAAATCTTTTAGTACTTTAGATATACCTTTCTCTCAAACTCAAAATACTTTATATGAATTTAATTCAAAAACTTTAAATTCAAAAATATTAAATAAAAATATATCTAAAATATTAGAATATTCATTCTTTGAAATGAATAGTGTAATAAGTAGACCTTATTATTTAATAACACCTAAAAATATTATTATTAACTTATTTTATTTTGTTCTTAATAAAAAACTTTATGATAAAAACTTTTTAGATTTAAATATCAATAATTTACAAGGTTTAAGTGCTAAATTAAGTAATTATTTTAAAAAACCAGTCAAATTAGAATTAACTCAATTATATTCAGTTAGTCATAACAGTCAAATTTTAATTAATATCTTAGGTAAATTAGGTTTATTCAGAAGAAATTCTTTTTCTAGAATTATAGGAAGATTTTTAAAACATCAATCTCATAAAATGATGTTTAGAAGTAATTTAAATAAATTTAGTAGATTTGCCACTATTTTAACCGGAGTTAATATTAAATTAGGTGGTAGATTAATGAAAGGTAAAATTGTTCCTAGAAGAACAGTTAAAAAAATTCAATACGGTAGTTTAGCTAGAAGTAAATCTAATTATGTGACTACAGCTAGATTAACACAAAAAAACAAAAGAGGTGCTTTCAGTTTTACGGTGTCTATTGGACATAAATTTTTTTAATTTCCCCCTTATTTTATATTGTACCTAATATGCTTATTTTTTCATTATCTCATTCTTTTTAAATTTTGAGTATGTAATTATTTGTTTTTTGTTTTCATTTTTAATGTTTAGTTTTGAATTGATTTAAAACAAGTCCTTCTTTTTTTTAAAAAATATTTAAATTAATATTATGTTTATATTTATATATTGTTAAATTACAATATATTTATATTTATTAAATCGTATGATCTCATTATTAATATAATTTAAAAGAGTCCATTAATCATTATTAATGATCGAGGTTAAAACCTTAAAATTTCAAAATTAAAAACAAAAATGTTTTTAGGTTAAACTTACTTGATATAGCAATATCTTGTTTACGACCAAACTAGAAATATAATACACAATATATTTTCGTCAAATAAAATTTAAATAAATAAAATATGAAAAATTTTTTAATTGATTTATTAGCCTTTGCAGCACTATTTTCTAGTGTTTTAGTTATTACATCTAAAAATCCTGTAATAGCAGTTATTTTCTTAATTTCAGTATTTGTAAATGCTGCCGGATATTTAATATTATTAGGTATAGGATTTATAGGAATTTCTTATATTATAGTTTACGTAGGTGCCATTGCAGTATTATTTTTATTTGTGATTATGATGATTAATATCAAATTAACAGATATTTTAGAAACAGGATCTCAATATACTAAAAATTTACCTTTAGCATTATCTATAGGTTCATTATTCATATATGAAATATATACTATAATTCCATTTAGTTTTAATAATGTTTCTAATACTATTTTAGACTTATTAATTAAATTTAATGGTTTTATTTTAAATTATGATTTAACAATGTCTACTTTACAAGGGGTAAATATTGCATTTAATCCTGTAATAGCTGATACTGCTTTAACTCCTTTCTTACAAATTGAAGCCATTGGACAAGGTCTTTATACTTATGGAGCTTCTTGGTTAATTATTATAAGTATAATTTTATTGTTAGCTATGGTAGCACCAATCTTTATTTCAAAAACTAGAAAAAACTAATAATATAATAACCCCCCCTTTTTAATAAAACTTCAAATAAAATAATATGGATATATTCATATGAAAATTCCATCGAAACCACCTAAGTTATGAGTAAAAATTGTATTGGTTCTATCATCTGTTTTTTCTTCTAAGTAATCAAAAAACTCCAGCCACATAAAGAATACTGACTCTAAGTCTACTTTTTTAACTCTAAATACTTTGACTTGTGGGGTAACCTTACATGAGATAAGTAAAGGTATTTGGTGTCCTTGGTAAGTCACAGTTTCAATGTCCATAGTTGAAAATGGATTAGGTTTATTAGCCTTTCTAGTTAAAACAGTTATAAGCTGACTTGTCATCTCCAAGGTTTTTTGTGTAAGGGGGGTATTTGCATGAGTAGAAAAATCTCTACCTTTTTCTCTTAAGAACTTTCTAAGTGCAGTACTCATTCTTTCAGATTTAGCTTTAGCTTTGGCCTCAGCTTTGGTTTTAGCTTTTCTAGCTATAACTTTGGCTTCGGTTCTAACCACTAAGTCATGCAAGTCTTTAGTAGCTTCTGGGTATTTTCTTGCTAATTCAGTTGTCATGTTATCAAAAATTGATAACACTCCATTAGCAACTTTAAGTTTTGTATTAGCCATATGGTCTACATTCCATACTCTGATTCTAAATATTGTAGGGGTATCAAAATTGTACCCATCCAAATAAGAATGTTTTATGTGGCCTCTAATAAATCCATAAAATTCTCCCCAGGTTGTTGAGTTGCTTATAACGGTATTTTTATGTAGAGTTATTTCGATTCTTCTGGTTTCAGGGTAACCATCACCATGATCGATATGTTCAATACCAATAATATAAGTGATAAGGACTTTTCTGTCAGCAAACTGAATGTACTCTAAGTTTTTTTGTAATAACCCATAAATTATTTCCATTGCTTTGATAACAGGGATAAGTCTAGCATTTAAAAAGTAAAACTCTATAAATCTCTTATCACTGACCACCCTAACGTTCATTAATTCGATACCTTTAGGGTCGTGAGGGGCATACGGGACTATCGCCACTTTAGGCGGTGAATAAGGTGTAATACTTCTTGTTTTGAAGTCAAAGATACCTAGCGGGTTATACACTGGTCTTCTCATTTCTCCAATAAGATAGTTTACGACATAAATTAGGTTTAACGTCATTTGTGACGGGAAGTTGTTCATTTTGTAAAAAAATATTATTAATAATATTAACGTTGTGAAGCATAATTAAAGGTTTAAGATTAAAACCGCTTCGTCTTTAAAAATTAAATTAAAAAAGTCGATAACTTTCGTTACGGACGAACTAAAGGGGTTGGTATCAATTCTACCTTACCAGCTAAAGTTTTTACGATAGGTAAATAGTCCCTAATAGGTTATAAACCAGGTTTAAGCCTATTGGTTGGAAGGGGCTATTGTGTATTTAAAGTGAATTATTATGTATTTGACAAGAATTGTTATGTATTTAATGTGAAGAAATTTTATGGTTAACTAAATTAAAATACTGGATAAATCAAAATAGGGAATGCTCTTGTTTGAAGAAGTTATGTCCTCACTTAACGAGACTCTGTTTAAATATTTAAGTCTAAATAATTATAATTATTCATTATAAGATAAGATATTAAAAGAATCAGTATCTCATTATTTTGTTTGCTTCGAGCAAGAGATAGTTCTTAAAATTCTCGATAAGAGCCCAGTTATTAATTTAAGATATGCCACAATTAATTCCTTTTTACTTTTTAAATCAATTATACTTTTCATTTGTAGTATTATTTGTAGTAATTTATATTTTATCTAAATATTTTTTACCTTTATTTACTTTACAACAAGTTATTAGATTATTTATTGTAAAATTAAATAACAAATCTTAATTTTACTATTAAATATAATAATAACATAGATATCTATTTTTTATTTACTTATAAAATTTACCCCTTTATATTATATTGATTTATAATAAAAAATATTAGCATCGCTTAAAGATAAATTCAATAAATTAAGCCAATTATTCATATTACAATTAAAATTTATAATGTTTTTATAAGGTTATAAAAATAATTTATTATTAATCAAAGATGATAATCCCAAATAAAGTTAACCTTTTTATTTGGTTAAAAAATTATTTTTAAAAGAAGCCATATTTAATTTATATATGTATAATTCAATCTTATTTGAGGAATAGTTTTCATTGGTAAGTTAAAACGATTGCTAATTGTTCGGGTAATACCCTTGGAGGTTCAACTCCTCTCTATTTCGATTTACTTGTTTAATTTCTAATATTTTAAAAACATGACAATATAAAAAAAAGGATTTATAATGGTCGATAAATGATAAAAACAAGGAGTAATGATCTTTTTAAGTATCTTAATTTTAATAGTGGCAATTGCCCTTCCATCCATTAATCAAAATATAAGAAGTATCTTATATGTAAGAATATCTTCTATAATATTTATTTATGCCGGAGCATTAGCATTTAATGCTTTCTATATTCAGTCAATTGGATCAGGTATAGGTATATATAGTGGATTATTCCAAGTAACAACCATCTCCCAATTATTAGACGTCTTAATTTTATTAGTAGGAAGTCTAATATTAATATCATGGCCATCTCTAAATATATCAAAAGTTAAAATAACAGAAAATATAGCATATGCCGGAGAGTATTCATTAATTGTATTATTTAGTACATTTGGGGCATCTTTATTAGTCTCTTCAGCAGATTTAATTTCAATGTACTTAAGTATAGAATTACAATCTTTTGGAGTATATATATTAACAACTTTATATAGAGATTCAGAATCAGCAACTTCAGCAGGACTAAAATATTTCTTATTAGGAAGTTTATCATCATGTATAATCCTATTAGGAAGTGGATTAGTTTATACTTATACAGGATTAACAAATTTAGAAAGTATATATAATTTAATTAGTGTAAGTGAAAATACAGCCATATTACAAGGTTTAAGTTTAGGAATCGTATTAATAATAGTAGGATATTTATTTAAAGTATCAGCAGCACCATTACATAATTGGGCTCCTGATGTATATGATGATAGTCCAACAATAGTAACTATATGGATAACAATTATGCCTAAAATATCAATCTTAATCTTCTTATTAGAAATACAAAGTCAAATAGGTAATAGTTTAATTACAATCTTTTCATTATCATTGAAAACTTTATTATTGATAAGCTCATTATTATCTTTATTAATAGGTACAATAGTAGGGTTAGCTCAATCAAGAATAAAAAGATTATTAGCATATAGTACTATTTCACATATAGGTTTCATATTATTAGCTTTAGCTATAAATACTGAACAATCAATAGATTCATTCTTATTTTATATTATTCAATATTCTATTACAAATTTAAATACATTTTTAATATTAATAGCTTTAGGTTATGTATTGAAAAATAATAGTCAATCTATTTTAGATAAATTCCAAGATATTAAATATATTACTGAACTTAAAGGTTTATTTTTTAATAATCCATTATTAAGTTTAAGTTTAACTATTTGTTTATTTAGTATGGCTGGAGTACCTCCTTTATTAGGTTTCTTTTCAAAACAATTTGTATTATATTCGGCAATGCAAAGTGAATATTACTTTATTGGAATAATAGCCATAATAGTAAGTGTAATAAGTGCTTCTTATTATTTAAAAATTATTAAAGTTTTACATTCTGAAACTAAAGAAATAGTAGAAGTAACAGAAAGTCAATCTACTTTAAGTTCACTTCATAGTTTCATGATATCAACTTTAACTTTATTTATTTTATTATTTATTTTAAAACCTTCAATATTATTAAATAGTACACAATTACTAGCATTATCTTTATTTTATTATTAGTATGAATAATATTTTAATGTTGTTTATTTTTGTTCCTATTTTAGCTGGTATTTTATTATTACTTAATTTTTTATTAGCACCTAAAAATGCTTATGAATCTAAAGTATCAGCTTATGAATGTGGTTTCTCCCCGATTTACGGTCAAACTAGAAATGTATTCCATATTAATTTCTTCTTAGTTGCTTTATTATTTTTAATATTTGATTTAGAAATATTATTATTATTTCCTATAGCTGTAACTTTATACCAAGTAAGTGTATTTGGATTTTCAATGGTATTAATATTCTTTATTGTATTAACCATAGGATTTATATTAGAAATTGGAACAGGTTCTATTAAACTGGCATCAAATAACAGTTAAATTTTATCTTTAGATCAAATTTATTATTTAATTACCCCCTTCCTAATTATAATTCTTACAAAAATTAAAGAGTACTTACGATAATTCAACAAAAGGTTACCTTCAGTACTTCAGCTGTATATTCTACTCAACACTCTGAAAATTTAAAGGAAGTAACAACAAATTCTTATTGGGAGACATGAAAAAGATAGAGGGTAATAAACAAACAAACCTCATATAATAGCTAGAAGACATATTACTCCCCTAAAAATATTTTTATTTTAGGCAATTCGTATCTTATTAGGGAGATTTTACAGATGCTAAAATAATAAATTTGGTTCAATCTCAATTAGGACGCACAATAAATCAGGAAGAATTAGATAAACTAAGCCCTATAAAATCAGTATCAATTTTATTTGATGAACTCTTAAAACTAAAATTCTACAAATAATTAGTAGAAGTGCGTATAACGCTAAAGTTAGAAGCAAACTAAATGGATACATTGGAGGAACTAATACAAGCATAGCAGGAGTTTATATTTGGCCAAATCTTAAAACCGGAGAACAAAATATTGGAAGTTCTATCAATTTGTATACAAGATTAATATCGTATTTTAAACCTTCTATACTAAATGAAGGAAATAGACTAATTAATCAAAGTATGAAAACATTTCGGATAGATAATTTCAAATTAGATATTTATGTAAAAATGATCAAAAATAAAAATTCGTGTGCTATTTCATAATTATATTATTTACATTCAAGATTTTGAAAAGTTTTGGATTACATGTCTTTTGGAAATACCACTAGTAACAATAGTAATTGTTCTTATTAGTATAATTGTTACTATATTCTCTATTACATTGCTATCCGGTAAATTGGGTAAGACCTTAGATTTGGGGGCCAAAGTAGTAGGTATTGTTTCAGGGAGTATTTACATAGGAAAAACCCTTACGGAAGGTAGCAAAGATAACAATAATGGGAGCAATAATCCCAATCAACCCAGTAATAGTGGGAGCAACGATCAATCCAGTAATAGTTACAATGGTAGTAACAATAGTGAGAACAACAACTCACAAAATACTACCGATGATTCCAAAAGTACAAATAAATAGATGCAAACACCTTCTTCATTCTTTTTCTTTTCCTTTTATCTTAGGTTGGTTAGATCTTGACCCAACTCAACTTAATACAAATTTCTCTAATTATGCTTACGGTGTATTTTTATTAAGTTTAATCGTTTTACTTTGTTTTATTAAAGTCTTATTCTATATTGCAATACATTATTTAATTCAAGTAAAAAACTACGAATCAAAGTTTCCTAAGTTTAATAAGATAATTAATCTATATAAAAAAGTTAATATATTTTATATATTTATAGAAGCTTTAATTTGTTTTGTGTGTTTAATTTTAATTGTTTTTTTTTTCCACTAATATGTATTTATACTTTAAATTAACAACAAATAAAATTTTAAATTAAACTATTTAGAATTTTATTTAGTATATACCCTTCCTTTTTTAGCTTAAAAATAAAATGAATTATTTTTCTATTTTTAATTTCGTAAATTTTTTATTGTTAGTAATAGTTTTTCTTCATTTAAGAGAATAAAAGATGTTTTTATTTTTCAATTTTTTTTTATTCTTTATTAAGTTAGGGTTTTCTATTACTATTATTTTTTTTTATTGTATACTTTGTGTTTACATTAAAATGTATAGTATAGCTATTAAATAGATTTTGCTTTATTTGTAATATTAAAATAATAATCCTTTTTATAACTTAATTTTAATTACACTAATTAATATTTTTAATTAAAAGAGTCATAGGTGAACGAGTATAGTTAAGTTGGTATAACTTCTACCTTCCAAGTAGTTATCATCAGTTCGAATCTGATTACTCGTATATGTATTATGGATCAATCTTATCTTTAAGATATTATAAATAAAAAATTTATTTAAATAGTTAATATTAAACATTTTATTTTAATTAAATAAATAATAAACAAGAGCGAGGTGACTCGAACACCTACCGATGATTTTGGAGATCGTCATACTAACCAATTGATACTACGCTCTTTAAAAACAAAAGAAAGATTGTATAATTATAATAATAAAGAAATATACTCTTTTATTACTAAAAAATAAGGGCCCTTAGCTTAATAGGTAGAGTACCTAATTGTCGATTAGGGTGGTCCCAGTTCGAATCTGGAAGGGCTCGTGAAAGTTACTCACTAAAAGAGTATGTTTATTTTAAATGGCATACGTTAGACACTATCAAAAAAAATATTTTATAAAATATGTTAGCCGCAGCAAAATACATTGGTGCAGGATTAGCCTGCTCTGGATTAATTGGAGCTGGAGCTGGAATTGGATTAATTTTCTCAGCTTTAATTGCTTCAACAGCTAGAAACCCTCAAATCAGAGGTCAATTATTTGGGTACGCAATCTTAGGATTCGCTTTAGCAGAAGCTACAGGATTATTCTCATTAATGATTGCATTTTTATTATTATACTCATAATAAAAATTTTTAGAAATATAACGAAATAAGTTATATTTCCCCTTTAATTAAGAATAAAATGGTATAATTAAAATTTTCATTATATAAAGGAAGGAGGCTATGGAGTTATGTTTACAGTTGGTCTCTGTAGTAAATTTGCAAAATTTATAGTAAGGTTCGATTCCTTCATAACTCTAGTAATAAATAAAAATTCTCTTAGTTTAATGGCAGAACATCATTCTTCTAAAATGTCAATTTTGGTTCGATTCCAAAAGAGAATGGAGATAAATGACTAAAAATAAACTAAACCGTTACAGTGTTTAAAAATAAATATAAATAATACTCAATTTTATAAAAAATAATTGAGAATAATAATATAAATAATAAACTAATAAATTTGATAAGTAAGAGCCAACAAAAATATAATTAAATCTTTTTACTGGACATATTCGTATCATTTTATTTAAAATATTCTTCTAAAAGTAATATTCTAAAATGATCATTTAAAATAAATAAAAAATAAAAAAAAACAAAAACTATGATTCAATACGACTTATTATTACAAATAGCTAATATAATCATCAATTTAATAGATGTTTTATTAGTTTTATTACCTATATTACTTGCAGTAGCTTTTATGACTATCATAGAAAGAAAACAATTAGCTGCACATCAAAGAAGAGTAGGGCCTAATACAGTAGGATACTATGGTATACTTCAACCATTTGCCGATGCTTTAAAATTAGTAGTGAAAGAAACAATTATACCATCACAATCAAATAAAATATTATTTTATTTAGCTCCTGTCTCTACATTAATCTTTAGTTTATTAGGTTGGGGGATTATACCATTTGGTGAAGGTTTAACATTGTTTGATTTTCCTTTAGGAATATTATATACTTTAGCTTTATCATCTTTAGGTGTATATGGTATATTATTTGCAGGGTGGTCTGCTAATTCTAAATATGCATTTTTAGGAAGTTTAAGATCCACAGCAGCAATGATAAGTTATGAATTAATATTAAGTTCTGCAATATTAATAATAATTTTATTAACAGGATCATTTAATTTTACAACAATAATAGAAAGTCAACAATCAGTATGGTTTATAATACCGTTATTACCTATATTTATTATTTACTTTATTTCAATATTAGCTGAAACAAGTAGAACACCATTTGATTTACAAGAAGCTGAAAGTGAATTAGTAGCTGGTTTCTTCACTGAACACAGTTCAATTATTTTTGTATTCTTCTTTTTAGCTGAATATACTTCAATAGTATTATTTAGTTGTATAACAGCCATATTATTTTTAGGTGGTTATAATATGCCCAATTTAATAATAAATGATACTTTCTTTAATATACAAAGTATTATTTTAGGATTAAAAACATGTATATTCTGTTTTATGTTTGTATGGTTCAGAGCTACATTACCTAGACTAAGATATGATCAACTTATTGAATTCTGTTGGTTAAATCTTTTACCAGTAGTAGTAGCTTTTATTATACTTGTTCCAAGTATATTAGTTGCTTTCGATATAGCTCCTTATTAGAATTAATATTAAAATCCCCCCCTTTTTTTAATCTTTTAAAAGAAAGTAGTTTCATAAATAAAAAAATAATTTGAATTAAAGCCTATAATTTAAAGGTAGAATAATTTCTTGATAAGGAATCTGTAGAAGTTCGATTCTTCTTGGGCTTAAAAAATATTTTATATTCATATAAATTATTAATTTGTTACAGTGTAAAAATTTTATTGGAAAAATAAATAAGTAATTAATTGAAATTATATAATCAACAAAATAAATAAAAATAAGGGTGTATAAGTATAAAAATAAAACATATACTTATAATAATATAAATTAAAGATGTTTAGGTGTGTAATCTAATCATTAAAACATCCTTTAAATATTAATAGGATAATGTATATACTTATAATATTTTTATAAAATATAATATAAATATATCTATTCAAATTTACTTTAAAAAATTAAGTGAGAAATTTAAAATCGCAAATATTACTTAGACTTGTAAATTCATATTTAGTAGATTCACCTGAACCTGCTAATATATCATATTTATGGAATTTAGGGTCTTTATTAGGATTATGTTTAGTTTTACAAATATTAACAGGGATTTTCTTAGCAATGCATTATCAACCACACGTGGATTTTGCTTTTAATTCAGTTGAACATATTATGAGAGACGTAAATAATGGTTGGGCAATAAGATATACACATGCAAATGTAGCATCATTCTTCTTTATATTTGTATATGCCCATATAGCTAAAGGGTTATATTACGGATCTTATAAATCACCAAGAGTATTATTATGGTCAATTGGAGTAATAATTTTAATAGTAATGATAGGTACTGCATTCTTGGGATACGTTTTACCATATGGCCAAATGTCATTGTGGGGTGCTACAGTAATTACAAATTTACTAAGTGCTATCCCAGTATTTGGACAAGATTTAGTTGAGTTAATCTGGGGAGGTTTCAGCGTAAGTAATGCAACACTAAATAGATTCTTTTCATTACATTACTTATTACCTTTCTTATTAGCTGCTTTAGTAGTAGCACATCTTATTGCTTTACACACACATGGTTCAAATAATCCCAATGGAATTTCAGGAAGTGGAGATAGATATGCATTCCATCCATACTTTGTCTTTAAAGATCTAGTGACTATATTCTTATTCTTCTTAGTATTAAGTATTATGGTATTCTATTACCCTAATTTCTTAGGACATAGTGATAATTATATTCCTGCTAATCCAATGCAAACACCAGCATCTATTGTTCCTGAATGGTATCTTTTACCATTCTATGCTATTTTAAGATCAATACCTAATAAATTATTAGGGGTTTTAGCTATGTTTGGTGCATTATTAATATTTTTAATCTTACCTTACTCTGATTTATCTAGAGTTAGAGGTTCTTCATTTAGACCCTTAATGAAATTTGCATTCTGGTTCTTTGTGGTAGATTTTTTTATTTTAATGTGGATTGGTTCTCAACATCCAAACAGTCCTTATGTTGAAATAGGTCAAATAGCAACAGCATTCTACTTTAGTTGGTTCTTAGTAATAGTTCCTGTAGTAGGTTTAATAGAAAATACTTTCATGGATCTAGCAACTGAAACAAAATAATTATAATTAATAACCCCCCACCTGCTTCCATAAAATATTAAATTTGATACTATTCTTTAATATTTAAATTATTAAATTAAAAATTTTTAATTGCTAACTATGGTATCTCAAAACTTTAAAAAATATTTTAAAAGTAAAAAAAAATTAAGTAATACATAAAAATAGGAAAATTTATTAATTAAACAAATAAATTAAAATTGATACAAACTTTAAAATAATTTATGTTAAAATAATCCATTAAAAATTTTAATTAAAATGTTACGCAAGTTGAAATATTAAAATAACTAAAAATTTAGCATAGAATCCTTATTTTTATATTGATTTATATAATATTATTAGTAATAATTTGTTCATTGTGATTATTCAATTTTAAATAACTATAACTTATAAGACACAAATAATTTATTAATTAAATCCTATGAATAAATTAACTAAAAGAGTCTGTTATTATTATTATTAATAATTGAAAAATTTAACGGTAGATGACAAATTGGCTCGTCGCTCCTTTTGGGTAGGAGATATATAGCGTGTTCGAATCGCGCCTACCGTATATTTCTATTTATATATAGGTGTCATGGCAGAGTGGTAATTGCGGAGTACTGTTAATACTTTTTTTCAGAGGTTCAATTCCTCTTGACGCCTCTAATATTTTACATAAGTTAATTACAAATTTAACACTTATTTTATTTTAATAATCACTTTTCTTTTTTTAAGTAAAAGAGAGCGTATTTATTATTAACGAACATGTTGAAATTGGTAAACAATCTCCTCTTAAGCAGGAGTGGAATTAATTCCTTAAGAGTTCGAGTCTCTTTGTTCGTATTGTTTCAAAGATAGTGTAACCTTCATAAGCGATATAGTGTAACGGTTAGCACAACAGCCTCATGACCTGTTAGATTCGGTTCGATTCCAGTATTCGCTATTCTCTATGGGTCTTTTAGTATAAAGGTCGTACAGCTCCCCTTCAAGAAGCTAGTACCAGTTCGATTCTGGTAAAGATCAATAATAAAAAAAAAATAATATATGTATATAATTTAAAATCAAAGAAAGATATAAAATATAAAAATTTGTTATTGTTCTTTTTATAATAATAATAAGCTGAAATCAGTTATTTTATTTGAAATTTATATTTAAGTATAAATAACCAAGGTTTTGGTCCCAATAGCTAATAGGAACAATATCGATTCCATTGGCAATCAAGAGCTAATCAGAAAAGAAGATAGGATAAAACAAAGATTTTTTGTTTTAATTTTTACCAATGAATTCTTGGCTATCTTCTACCAATGCTAAAGAGATAGGAACTCTTTATTTAATTTTCTCAGTTTTTGCTGGTATGATAGGTACTGCATTTTCTGTATTAATTAGATTAGAATTATCAGCACCCGGGGTGCAAGTTTTACAAGGAGACCATCAATTATTTAATGTGATCATTACTGCACATGCCTTTATAATGATCTTCTTTATGGTCAAATATAAATATTATTGGCCTGAAATAATAACATTAAGTTATATTCACTTACCTAGTTTAAATAATCCTTTAAAAACAGATATTAAGAATGAAGTAATTAAAAATAAGTTTATAGGTCAAAATAATAAGAAAAAGGGTTTTAATCATCCTCATAAAAAAGTAAAGATTTTAGATCCTTATCATAATCGTACTCAAATAGCTAAAGTAGCCAAAAATTCTAAAGGTGTTTATCTATTTGAGATAGAAAATCTAAATATGAAATATGTAGGTAGTTCTATAAATCTTTATAATAGAGTTTGTTCTTATTTTATGCCTTCTATTTTGAGTAAAGCAGATAGAAAAGTGATAAGATATTTTAATAAATATGGTTTTAGTCAAGTCAAATTAACTTTATTTATATTAGAAGAGCACTTTACGTGGGAACAAGTTATTGAGTTAGAACAATATTTTATTGATTCTATTGCACCTAATCTTAATGTTGATTTAGTTGCAGGTGGTTATAATGGATATCATACACCTATGACTTTAAAAGCACGGGAAAAATTAAGAGCATTACGTGGAACTGTAATATTTGTGTATGATACCAAAACTCAATCACTTATATATATTTCAGAGTCTAAAGAATGGTTATACCAAAATATAGGTATTCACCATGTTTCTTTAACAAATTGTTTAACAGATGGAAACTTATATTTAAATAGATTTTTTTTTTCTATGGATATTATATCTGAATTTTCGGATGAGTCATTATTAAGTACTGAAGAATTTATTTTATTAATTAAAACAGTTAGATCTGAGTATAAACCAAAACACCCTAAGAGTAAACAAATCTTAGCTGAAAATATAAATAATAAAAAATTAAATCGTACCTTTTCAAGTATAGGTGAATTATCTAGACATTTAAAGGGGGATAGAGGTACAATAAGAAATTATATTTTAGGGAGATCTAAAGGTTTATATCGAAAACAGTGGAAATTTACAATATTAACTTAAATGTTATTTATTTTTTTAGGAATAATAATAAAAGGCATGGCCGGGATATATAGAAATATATGTCTTTCTTCTCGCTATATGCTGGGACACCCTTAGAGTTATATTTACTAAGCCTACTTAAAGGTAGGACACAGTAACAAAATATAAATTGGGCAATCAGCAGGAAACCAAACTATTAGTTAAAATAGGAGTAGGATCCTCAGAGACTACACGCGAGATATCCTCTACAGGATAAAGATATAGTCCAACCCTTATAAACCTGAAAGGGAAGGGAAAAAAGTATGCCTGCTTTAATGGGAGGTTTTGGTAACTATTTCTTACCAGTTCAAGTGGGAGCACCAGATTACTTAAGTCTTTTAAATAAACAAATTACCTGTTTTTATTCTATTGATACAAATAACAATAAATTAAATTTATCTTCTGGTTTATCTAACATTAAAATAAACTCTACTCCACCTACGGTGGGTTCTTACTTAGCTGGTTTATTAGAAGGTGATGGTCATATTATTTTACCTAAGTTTGCAAATGGTAAAATAAGTTATCCTTACATAGCTATAACTTTTGTTAACAAAGATTTACCGTTAATAAACAAATTAGTAGAAATGTTTGGAGGTAGGTTACGATTTAAAAATAAAGAAAATGCTATAGTATGGATAGTTAATACACATAAAGAATTAATAAATTTCATTACAGTAATTAATGGTTATCTAAGAACACCCAAAATAATTAAATTTAATTCTTTAATAGTATGGTTAAATGAAAGATATCATTATAATATTTCGATTCATTCTGTAGATTCTAGTCCTTTAAATAGTAATGGTTGGCTATCTGGTTTTATTGATGCTGATGGAGCTTTTAAAGTACGTTATACTGAAAAACGGATAGATGAAAAAACTAATAAAGTATTAACAAAAGGAAGAATAGAAGTACGTTTTGCGTTAGAACAACGGAAAAATATAGGACCTCATAATGATGAATCTTATAAACCTATAATGTTAAAATTACATTCTTTTTTTTGTTTTAATACCGATTTAAGAGAATCAAAACATAATGAAGGTGAAACTTATTGGATAGTAGAAGTTACTAGTTTAAATAGATTAAACCTTCTTATAGAATATTTAAATAATTATCCTTTATTAACTGCTAAACGAAACGATTTTGAAGATTGGTATAAGGTATACCAATTAATAGCAGATAAAAAACATTTAAGTGAAGATGGTAAATTAACAATTAAAATTATTAAATCAAATATGAATAAAAAACGGGAAGTCTTTAATTGGGATCATTTAGTTTATTTAAATAAAGTATAGTAGTCCTAATTATAGTAACCCTATTATTAGCATTGGGTAAATTGCAAAAAAATCTTCGGAAATAAGAAAATTTGCAGCGAAGTTTAATTTAGCATATTAATATCTAAAATTTAAGTATAGATAAAGAATTAAAAACGTTCAACGACTAGAAAGTGAGTCATGCTAACAATAATCTTTCCACGAAAACCCGACAATGAAATATGTTCATATTCATTGATGACATGGTCTGAACCACTTTGTGAAAAGTGGAAATAAAGGATAAAGAGCCTTTATGGTAACAAAATTGATGGCATTTCCGAGATTAAATAATATCTCATTCTGGTTGTTACCTCCTTCATTAATTTTATTATTATTAAGTGCATTAGTAGAAAATGGGGTTGGGACTGGATGGACAGTTTATCCACCTTTAGCTGGTATCCAATCACACTCTGGTGCATCTGTTGATTTAGCTATCTTCAGTTTACACTTAGCTGGGGTATCTTCTTTATTAGGAGCTATCAATTTCATTACTACAGTACTTAATATGAGAACTAATGGGATGAGTTTACATAAATTACCATTATTTGTATGGGCAGTATTTGTAACATCAATCTTATTATTATTATCTTTACCAGTATTAGCCGGGGCAATAACAATGTTATTAACAGATAGAAACTTTAATACTAGTTTCTATGATCCAGCCGGAGGTGGTGATCCAATATTATACCAACACTTATTCTTAACAACAACATTATACACTATCCCTGTAGTAGCTAAGGATTCGGCTTCGCCCTTCCGTTTTGGCACTTTTTACACACTCTATGACAAATGTTTTCCTAATACTAATGCTCCTTCCCAATCTTTTTTAGAATGGCTGGTGGGATTTGTAGAAGGGGACGGTTGCTTTTCAGTAAACAGTCGTGGTACAGCTATTTTTGTAATAACACAAAGTACCCTTGATCGACAAGTTCTTGAATATATTCAACAAACATTAGGTTTTGGCCGAATAAATAAACAAGGACCACGAACTAGTCGTTTTGTAGTAGAAGACACCGCCAGTGTAGAACTGCTAGTAGCTCTATTTAATGGTAATCTAGTATTTCCAATTAAACAATCTAGCTTTGCTCTATTTCTTGAAGCCTTTAACAAACGATCACGAGCTCAAGCTGTAGAACTTTTACATTCATTGGTTATTCCTACTATATACGACTCTTGGTTATCAGGTATCACAGACGCGGAAGGTTGTTTTAACTGCTCATTACTTGGTAACTCAAAAGCATACCGATTTCGATTTCTCCTAGCACAACTGGGAGAAGCTAATATTACTGTATTAAAACACATAACTACAATTATTGGGGGTGTCGTACATACACATTCAAAGCCAGGTGTGAATGAACTCATTGTCAATGGTGCTCGTAACGTGGAACTAGTATTTAAATATTTTGATACTCATCCACTTTACACCAAAAAAGCTAAATCGTACCAACTCTGGCAAGAGGTTCATGCATCTATTCTTAAAGGAGGACATCTATCCCCAGCGTCTAGAGCTGTACTTAAAGCCAAAGCAGCTACTATTAACAAGATAAATTAGTGTACAACCCAACGGGAATAAAGGATGTGGTTCAATGTAATCTTTCTTCCTCCGCAAGAGGTAGTTAGACAAGTTGTGAAACTCTAATAGGCAAGTGTTTATTTTAAATATTTATAAAAGACCAGTTAGAGTGAATACTAGGTATTCCACTATTCTAGTCCATACTATACAATACTGGTTGATGCAATCTTTAGAGGAAAACAGCCTTAAGTATGCTTACCCCGACAGGCGTAAGGATGAACTATTGTTCATTGGCGACACAAGTGAATACGGTCAACGTATACTCGAACCAAGACCGTCGGTAGTCTAAACTATCGCTACAGACTGGGTCACTTGTGGGTATCTGAAATGATGCTTAATGTACAGTCGGTTCCCTATTTTACACAAGGCTACTGTGCTCTTTATGAGATTTATCAGTAGTACATGGCTCCTCAAAAGAGAGTTAATAAATAATAAATTTGGGACTTTAGGGAATGGGTTCTTTGGACACCCAGAAGTTTATATCTTGATTATACCTGGATTTGGTATTGTAAGTCATGTTGTGTCTACATTCTCAGGTAAACCAATATTTGGTTATTTAGGAATGGTTTATGCTATGTTCTCTATTGGAATTTTAGGGTTCTTAGTATGGAGTTTCTTTTTTTATTCATTGCAAATAGAAGAATTGGTGGCTCTCTCTTATCGTGAGGTAGGAGTAACAAATCTCGCTGTATGCTGGAACAGTTTTACGCTACTTGGTACCTTTAGTTGTAAAAATCTAAGTAGTTATACTCAATCAGCAGGAAATCGTCACTTTACTAGAAATACGAGTTCCTCAGAGACTATATGCGAGATATCTTGTCAAAATTTTAATAAGTTTCATAAATTTTATAGTGAACTAGGTTTTACTAGTAAAATATCAGACCAATGGTTATCATGGTTTGTAGGATTTGTAGAAGGGGATGGTGCTATCCTTAATAATAAGGGACGGTTACGGTTTGTACTAACACAAAAAGAAGAATTTATTCTTCTTCATATAAAAAATACTCTGGGTTTTGGTACAGTTCGTAAAATTGATACTGGGGGAACAGTATTTTATCGATATATTGTAGAAGACCTTAAAGGGGTAATTCTTCTAGCACTTATATTTAATGGGAATCTGTGTATTACACATCGAGTTACACAATTAGGTAAATGGCTTACAGATATTAATTTAAAACTGTCTACATCAGGGTCAAAAATCTACGGGTTATGTACTCCTATAACTCTAATAACTACCCTATTTAAACCTAGTCTAACAAATGCTTGGTTATCTGGATTCACTGATGCAGAAGGTTGTTTTAATGTATCCATAACTAAACGTGGTAAAACTGTAAGTGGTTACCGTGTTAATCTTCGGTTTATACTTGATCAAAAAAATTCTCTTTATCTTCTTACATTTATCCGAGATCTATTTGGTTATGGTAAAGTTATTGTTCGAAGTAAAGATATATATCGATTTTATTGTGGTACATTTATAGGACTATCTTCTGTTAATTCTTATTTTAGCTCATTTCCACTTAAAAGTAAGAAATCAATATCGTATGTTAACTGGTTTAAAGTGTATAAAATTGTAATAAATAAAGAACATCTAACTACACAAGGACTAGAAAGAGTACGTACAATAAAAAAAACAATTAACATTAATAATTCTCTAACTAATAAAATAGGTTCTGCCAAACCTTAAACCTTACACACAAATGACAAGATAAAGATATAGTCCAATCCTATTCGTGAGAATAGTTCTAATTAAATGTCTTAGGACATTGTAAAACAATTAGAAACTTTGCACCACATGTTCGCTGTTGGTTTAGATGTAGATACTAGAGCATACTTTACCGCTGCTACAATGGTAATTGCTGTACCTACTGGAATTAAAATCTTTAGTTGGTTAGCTACATTATATGGTGGAAGTTTAAGATTTACTACACCTTTATTATTTACTTTAGGGTTCTTGGCATTATTCACAATAGGTGGATTAACAGGAGTAGTATTAGCTAATGCTTCAATGGATATAGCGCTACACGATACATACTACGTAGTAGCTCACTTCCATTATGTATTATCAATGGGAGCTGTATTTGCTTTATTTGCTGGGTTCTATTTCTGGACACCAAAAATAATAGGTTTAACATACAATGAATTATTAGGAAAAATTCACTTCTGGACATTATTTGTAGGGGTTAACTTAACATTCTTCCCTCAACACTTCTTAGGAATATCTGGTATGTTTGAAATAACATCTTGTACAAATGAAAATATTTTTTTATCTGCTATTTCTCTTTTTCCTTTGGGTCCTTTTGTAAAGCCAATCTTTTTAAATGAACCTGTTAGAGTTTATTATCCTAATTTAAATAGAAATTTGATTGGTACTGATAATAGAAAAAGAGTAGTTATCTACCAGTGGACTAATTTAATAAATGGTCATATATATATAGGTAGTGCTTCTACAGGTTCTACAAGATTGCTAAATTATTTTAGCCCTAGTGTTTTATTAAGAAATTTACCAATATATAACAGCTTAAGAAAATATGGACATAATAATTTTTGTTTAGCAATATTAGAGGATTTAGGTTCATTTAAACAAGTACCAAAAAAGTTTATATTAGAAAGAGAACAATATTACTTAAATATTTTATTTACAAAATATTTAGATAGGAAATTAAACCTTTCTCCAACAGCAGGAACAACCTTAGGGTTTGAACATAGTAATATTTTTAAATTAAATAGAAAAGGTAGCTTGAATCCTATGTTTGGTAAAACTTTTTCTCCTGAATTCATAGCAATGCAAACAAGAGATAGAAAAGGAAAAAACAATCCTATGTTTGGTATTGTAAAATCTCCTGCAACTATAGCTAAATTACAAAAATTAGTTTATGTGTATGAAGCTGAAACTCTAAAAATCATTGGAATATTTTCTACAGTTGAGTGTACTAAACACTTTAAAATGGGTAAAGATACTTTAACCAAATATTTAGATAGCAAACTTTCTTTCAAAGGAAAAATATTTTCAAGCGTACAATTAGATTAATTTTTCATGCCTCTATGGTAGAATTTAAAAATACCATTAGTAAATTGGGTGAATTGCAAGAATATCCTAGTACTGTGGGTGCATCAAATACATAATACTAGGACAATTTGCAGCGAAGTTTATTTCAATGCCTCCACTAATCTTTATCCAGTGCGTCTTGAATACTTGTGGAGTAGGAATAAAAACGTTCAACGACTAGCAAGTGAGTAGTATTAACAATAATCTTGCACTCTATATTATATACAATTATATAGTTAGCGCCCAATCATCCCTAAATCATTTAAGGCCCTTTAGGGCATATGGGATGAATGACATAGTCTGAACCTTTTACTTATTTAAGCACAATAAATAAGTAGGAATTATATAGTACTTAACTTAATTATATTATTAATATATTATTTCTTAGCTGTATAATTTTCCGTAAGGAAAGGAGTCTTAATTGCGTCTTACAAAGATGTGTTTTAAGGATTAACACAATTGATGCCTAGAAGAATCCCAGATTATCCAGATGCTTTCGCTGGATGGAATGCTGTATCTAGTTTAGGTTCTTTAATCTCAGTAGTGGCAACTGTATTATTTGGTTATATTATTTACGATATCTTTGCTAATGGTAAAGCAGTTAATAATAACCCTTGGTTAGTGCCTTCATACTTTACTTCTACAAATGAATTTAATAATGAAGCACAAACAGCTAATACATTAGAATGGACAGTACAAAGTCCTATACCATTCCATGCATTTAATATTTTACCTGTACAATCTTAAAATAAATTGTTATTAATATATTATTCTATATAATCAATTATAATTTTTAATTTTTATCAATATTTTTAATGGAATCGTTATCTTAAAAATATTTTATGGGATAATACCCCCCTCCCTCCTCTAAAATAGAGTTTTATCATCTATTTTAAACTCTTTCTTATTTAAAATTAATATATTCAGTTTAAATTATTTAATAATTTTCAGAAAATGAAAATTACACTCAAATTCATTTAATAAAGATGAATTTAAAATAAAAAAAAATAAATTATGCTTATCTCATTATTACTTGTGCCTTTAATCGGGTCTCTGTTATTACTATTCATCCCAGAAAATAATGCTCAAAATGAAGGAAGAATGAAAGTAGTAGCTTTATCAACATCTTTAATTAATCTATTCATTTCTATTTTATTATGGGTCCAATTTGATTCAAATATAAGTGGATATCAATTTATATTAGAATTTAATGAATTAAGTTTCTGTCATTTTAATATAGGAATAGATGGGATTTCATTATATTATGTGTTACTAACAACCTTTATTACACCAATAGCATTATTATCAAACTATAAAAATATATATAAAAATGTTAAATATTTTTTAATTTCATTCTTAATTTTAGAAACTTTACAAATTGCATTATTTGTAGTATTAGACTTATTTTTATTTTATATCTTTTTTGAAAGTGTATTACCTGTTTTATTTATTGTTATTATAGTATACGGTTCAGGTGTGAATAGAATAAGAAGTGCTTTATTATTCTTTTTATATACTTTAGCTGGATCTTTATTTATGTTATTAGCTATTTTACAAATTTACAGTTATGTTGGTTCTACAGATTTTCAATTTATATCTTTAAATGAAATAAGTTTAGAAAGTCAAAAAATTTTATGGTTGTCACTCTCCTTCAGCAAGAGAGACATGACCAACAGATTAATTCATTCAAGTAATAGCACTTTAAGTATTGGGAGAGAATGTAAAAGTTTAGTAGTTTATTTGTCTCCTACTTCTATGGGCTCTACTCTAAAATATAAAGGTTTTACCTCAAAACTTAGAGAAATGTGTCAAATTCCTGTGCATTTACATTCTATTATATTAGGAGTTCTTTTGTCAGATGGTTGGTTATATAAAAATAAAACTGGTAAAACTTTATTTTGCCTAAAACAAACTAATTTTGAATATCTTTGGTTAGTTTACACTAAACTTTCTCATTACAGTAGATCACTCCCTATAATAACTAAAACATCTCTTAACGGTAAAAAATTTACCAGTGTAATGTTTGCTACTAGAGTTTATCCTTGTTTTACCGAATGGTATAATATGTTTTACCGAGAAGGTAAAAAAGTAGTGCCTTTAGATTTATATAATATGTTAACTTATGAAGCATTAGCCCATTGGATTATGGGAGATGGTACTAAAGTTAATAAAGGACTGACTCTCCAAACTCAATCATTTACTATTCAAGAGTGTGTATTTATTATAAGTATTTTAATACACAAATTTAACTTAAAATGTAGTATACATGTGCAAAGAAATCAACCTACTATTTATATCTCAAGTAAATCTATGGAAAAACTTAGACCTTTTATTTTACCTTATATGTGTAGTAGTATGATGTATAAAATAGGTGTACATCCCAAATAAAATTTAAAGGACAATGATTTTATTACTATGAATTATTTCTGAGTGGCAAACTCGAGAGACCTCTTAAAGTGAGAATAAGTAATTACTATAAGAATATCGTCGAACTAAGTCAATGATTGGAAACTATCATTGTAAAAGCGTAGAGGCCAAACGCCACATGATCATCTAAGTAACAATCAAATTGTTATATGAGATTAGAAGAAATGGTCCGGTTCACCGGTGACGGATTTTAGTTTAACACCTAAATAAGATATGAATACCATGTTCTTTGAACAGGATACAATTGTATTCATATTGAGAAGATAAACCAGCTGTATCTGAAATGATAGAAGGTCTAACCCTGAGCATTTTTCTTAGCATTTGCAGTTAAAACTCCATTATGGCCTTTAACTGGTTGGTTATATAGAGCTCATGTTGATAGTCCTTTAGCTGGGTCTATATTATTAGCTGGAACTATATTAAAATTTGCTACTTATGGTTATATTAGAGTTTTAATTAATTTTTTACCTGATGCTTCTCATTATTTTGGTCCTTTAGTTCAAACTATTGCTGTAGTAACTTTAATTTATTCATCTTTAGCTACTATCATACAACAAGATACTAAATCTTTAATCGCTTATTCAAGTATAGCTCACATGAGTGTAGTGCTTTTAGGTTTATTCTCTAACAGTATACAAGGAATTGAAGGTGCAATATTATTATCTTTAGCACATGGTTTTGTTTCTCCTGCATTATTCATATGTGTTGGTGGAATCATTTATGAAAGAACAGGAACAAGAATTATTCATTATATGAGAGGTTTAGTTACATATATGCCAGTATTCACTATTTTATTCTTTATTTTTACTTTAGCTAATACTGGTATTCCTTTATCTTTAAATTTCTTAGGTGAACAATTATCTTTAATTGGTATTTGGAATCATAGTCCTATAGTTGCTGCTATCGGTGCTACTGGTATTGTATTTTCTGCTTGTTATTCTATTTATTTATATAATAGATTATCTTATGGTTTATATTCTCCTCATTTGAAACCAATACAAGATATAACTAGATTAGAATTTAATTTATTAATAGCTTTATTGATTCCTACTATTATTTTAGGTATATTCCCTAATGTAATATTAGATTCTCTTCATTTATCTGTAAGTTCTTTATTATATATAATATAATTACCCCTCCCCTATAAAGCTAAATTATATATAAAACTATCTATTAGCTATTACAGCTGGCCCAGGACTTGAATAAGTTATTTGAATCCTTTATAGAATTAGCTTGTTAAATGTTATCAATATTTTGAATTATCAAAAATAAAGTCTGATAAAATATAACTGTAAAAGAGTATATAACATTAAAGGGGATATCTGATAATTGGTAATCAATTGTAGTTGCATTACAAGTATGATAGTTCGAGTCTATCTATCTCCATATAAACTATTATAAAACCTAATTATAATTAGCTTCAGTTGCTTAATGGTAAAAGCGTTAATTTGAAGCATTAAAGAAGTGAGTTCAATTCTCTCCTGAGGCACTATCTCTTATTTTTATAAATAAAAGTTTATAAAGTAAGTTAGCCAAAATAGTTTAAATGGTTAAAACGGATTCCTTGTAAGAATCTAATACTGGTTCAATTCCTGTTTTTGGCTTATGAGTTGTAGTTTAATTTGGGAAAACACCATTTTTTGGTGGTGGCTTATATCAGTTCGAATCTGGTCAACTCAGTATTAATATTCTCTACATATAATGAATTAATAGTGACATTACTATAAAAAATATATAACTTATATTAATAGATTATATTAGGAAACAGAACTCGATTGGTTGAGTGTCTCCCTTTTAAGGAGAATGGTCTTGGTTCGATCCCAAGTGTTTTCACACTTATAAAAATAATATAAAATAACTTTATTTAAATAGTAAATAAAAATTAAATAATAGTGTATTTATTTAATAAGAATTTATATTTAGGGGCAGGTGATCCGATTGGTAATGGTGGTTTTCTGTAAAAAAATTGGTTTATACCGTAAAAGGTTCGATTCCTTTACTGCTCAATTTAATTTTTAAATTATTCTTATTAAGACTGTAGCATAATAGGTTAATGCAATTCGCTCATAATGGATCTTATAAGGGTTCAATTCCCTTCGGTCTTATTTTTTATTATATAAATATATTTGTATATTTTCTCTAAAGGGCATTTGGTCGAGTCTGGTTTATGGCGCTTATCTTGAAAATAAGTACTTCTTAAAAAAGTCGTGAGTTCAAATCTCACAGTGCCCGATCTAATCAAATAACTACAACTCATTATAATAACTTTACTAATTAATAAAAAATTTTTAATGAGTAAAAGAGGTAATATTAGTTTAATTGGCAAAATAACGTCTTGTGGCGACGCTGTTCAGAGTTCAAATCTCTGATTTTACCCTTTAAATATTTAGATGATATATAGAATCATTAATTTATCTTAAAAAGAGAGTTAAGATAGTTAAAACTGGGATTAATTAATTTAATTTAGTAAGGTTATAAGTATTATTAAATATAATAGATACCTGAAGGTATGGTATAAAAAAATAAGTTTTATTTTTCAAAATACAGTAAATTTACATATAAATTATCAGTTCTAACACTTTAGTTTGTTTATTTTATTTTTTATAAAGATGTGCAATATGATGACCTATATATACTTATTAATTTTTATAGTAAATTCAGTTCCTATTTACAAAACTATTCTTACAATTATCTAACTCCCTATCCCGACTAGCTGATATAGTTTAACTGGTTAAAACTTATCATTCATGACGATAAAATAAAAGTTCAATTCTTTTTATCAGCTTTTTAAAGTAGGATAATCCAATATAACCATATCTCACACACCATCTGATACTATGTTTAAAATATGGTATACCTTTATACAATGTGACTGTTATTCTACATAATAAATTAAATTGGATGAATATCATATTTAGCACCCCAAGGAAAAATAGCATACTTAATATAATATAATTCTCTTTATAAGAATTTAAAAAGTCATTTCTTAAGAATATACTTGCCACACTTACTATTATAATTAACAATAAAAATAATTTATTGGGTATTCTATAACCTGTATGTATTTTAACAATTCTATAATAGAATAATAAAATTCTATTGAAAATTTCTTTTATTTTGGTAAAATATTTCATAAACTGATTATTTTTTTTTTAGAATAGATTATATTATAATATTTCTTATAAAATAAATATATTTATTTTTTTTTTTTAGATTAAATATTTTTATTCGATATTTAAAAATATTAATTAGACCCTTTAAACATCTATAAATATAAAGGTTTTAATTTAAGAAAATATATTTTATTAAAGGGGGGCTTTAAATTTTGTAAAATTAAAAATATGGTTTTAATTTAAATAATTAAACTATATTATAAATAAGCATTAAACTGATAATAATAATTATAGTTATAATTTCTAACTTTAGGTAATATTTAGAAAATAGTTTTCTGTAAGATAGGTATCTATCTAAGTAATGAAATCTACCTTGAAAAGTAGACAAGATTTTATTAGATAATAATAATATAGTAATAGAAATTAAACACCATACGATAAGTATTATACCTCCGTAATTTACAAAGTTATCCATACCAATAGTAGTATCTATTTCTGTTATAGTTTTTTCAATACTTGTAAAATCAATAAAATTATTGTTGTTACCAACATTGAAAAACTTATTAACATATTCTTTAAATGATTCTAAATGTTCACTTAAATTTTCAAGTTGTTCTTTGGCTATAGTAACACTTTTTTCAAATCTTTCGGTGTAATCATTAATAACTTCAATTGGAACATTTTCATTATTATCTAGTGATACTCTTATACTTTCACCTTCTTCAACTAATTGACTATTTGTATTAGTTTTGTCTAATTCGATTAATTGTATTTTATCTCTTTGATATTCAGCCATTTTAGCTTTGAATTCTTGAGATTGTTGTAACAATTCTCTATGACTAGGATGTTCAATACTAGCATCAATAGTTTCAACATCATTTGTTACTTTTAAACCTAAATCTTTTACATCTTTAACCACTCCTTCTAAACTTTCTATTTTTTTACCTTGTGAATATATTGTATACCTATCACTAATTTTACTTATAATACCAGCACTTGTGAGTAGCATATAAAATATAGTTTTACCAGATTTAGGACCTTTTTCAACAACTGAACATATAGTTTTATTTAGGACGATTGAAGTTAGTAAATCTCTCATTTTTTTTTTAAATTTTTAAATAAAGAATAGTTAAATTTAAATAAACAAAATTACTATCAAAAATGTTTATTTTGTTTTGTTTTTGTTTTTGTTTTTTAGATTAAATATTTTATATGTATATAAGAATATAATAAATATAAAAATATAAGTATAAAAGAATCATTTATCTTTTAGTAAAAATATAATTTTTATTTTAGAAAAATGATTACAAGAATAAATATAAATAATATTATTATTTAAATCTTAATTATAATAAAAGTAGTATCCCCAATAATATTAAGAATATATTAAAAGTCATACTACCTTCATAAGGGGATGATTTATATTTTAAACATTATTAAGAACCCTATACCCCCTAAATATGTTGGCCCTGAATTAGGACAATTTAAATTAGAAGGAGTATTTTATGAAGTAATTTTCCTTGCACCAAAAGTAAGAGGAAGTTAGAGAAAGATAAAATAATATTGGAATTACAAAAAAGTGCTGATAGTAACATTGAAACAATAGAATCAATAATTAAGTACCCTAGTAATAATTAAATTTTTAGCCTTATATTTTCATGTTGTTGTTGGTTTTTAAATATAAAAGTATCTTTCCATTAAAATATTATTTTATAAGGAGTAATAACCTTTATTAAATAATATACATATATAAAAAAAAAACTATAAATATATCCTATTTATAGAGTCCTACTTTATTTTATAGTAATAAGGGTTTACCTTGTAAATAAGAATAAAGTAATAATAAATAAATTAATATATAACCAAAAAATGATAATCAAATAAATAAACACACAATATGTTATTAAATACAAACCATTTAATGGTAAATTCACCATTAGAACAATTTGAAGTTACTAATTTAATAGGAATAAATGCTCCTATATTAGGATATTTAAATATTACATTAACTAATTTAGGATTATATTCTTTATTAGTTTTATTTTTAATAATTGGAATACATTATGCTGGTAACAATGAAGTTAAATTAGTACCAAGTAAATGGTCAATTGTCTTAGAAAGTTTATATGCTAGTATCCATTCAATGGTAAGAGAACAATTAGGGAAAGAAGTATACTTACCATTTATTTACTCAATCTTCTTTTTCATCTTAATAGCTAATTTAACTGGTAATATACCTTATTCATTTACTATAACTACATCTATTATAGTAAGTATTGGTTTCTCTTTCACTATTTTAATAGCAGTAACTATTTTAGGTTTAAGTATCCATAAATTACACTTCTTTTCATATTTTGTACCATCAGGTTGCCCTTTAGCCTTAGTTCCTTTATTGGTACTTATCGAAAGTGTATCTTATCTGGCAAGAGCGCTTTCATTAGGTATAAGACTATTTGCTAATATGTGTGCAGGACACACCTTAATGAAAATTTTATCTACTTTCCTTTATAAATTATTCTTAAGTGGTCCTGTTGTAGCACTACTTACTTTAATTCCGTTTACTGTTTTCTTAGCAATATGTGGTTTAGAATTAGCAGTGTCTTTAATACAAGCTTATGTATTCACATTGTTAACTATATCATATATCAAAGATGCTATAGAATTACATTAATATAATTTTTATAGATGAGAAAAGTAAATCTATTAAACCCTTGGGTTGTTACAGGGTTAACAGACGGGGATGGTTCTTTCTACGTAACAATATCAAAAAGTGTTAAAAACCTAATAGGTTGGTCTGTTTCTATTAATTTTCAAATAGTAGCCTCAGAAAATATAGCTAATATGCAAATGTTAGAACTAGTTAAATCCTTTTTTGGTAACATTGGTAATATATCTAAACATAAATCAGACAATACTTTAAGATATACCGTTGGAGGTGTTTCAAATTGTTAAATAATACAAACACATTTTTTAAATTACCCCCTATTAACCTATAAATTAGTTTATTTCCATTTATGGTCAATTGTTTTAGAGACAATGGGAAAAGGTGAACACTTGTCATCGTACGGTTTACTAAAAATAGTTGGTATCAAAGCTCAATTTAAAATGGGGCTATCTAAGTTATTGTTAGCCAGTTTCCCTAGTTATACACCTACTATTAGACCTGACTTTGACCCTAATCTATCCTCAATGAACATTAGTTGGCTTTGTGGTTTCATGAGTGCTGATGGGCATTTTGGTCTTAGAATAAGAAAACACAGTAAATTAACTTTAGGATTCAACTTTGAACCAGTTATATCTATAAGTCAAGATGGAATAAGTTTAATTACCTTAGAGTACATTGCCAAATTTTTGGGTATGGGGAAAGTTATCAAAGATTCCCCTAATAGAACAACTTATATGTATTACCTAGCTTCTCTTAAAAACATTAACCATTTTATCAATAAAATTGAAGTAACTGATATAATAGGACAAAAAGCACTAGATTTTGCAGATTTCTGTAAAGGAATAGAAATAATCAATAGTAAAGGGCATTTAACTCAAGAAGGGTTAAATGAACTTAAAACACTTTCTAGCCAGATGAACGCAAAAAGAACTAATTTTGAAAAAAATTAAATACAAACAACATATATTCAATATAACCCCCCCTTATCCCCAGAATAAACTTACCCTTAAATTTTAAAAATATAAAGTATAAGTTTAAAATTTAATATTTTTAAATAATAATTTTTCTTTATTATATAAAATAAAAGTCCTTTAAATAGAAAACATATATCATTTAACAGAGTAAAATGTTTTGGTTTTACTATATATTGTTTATTGTAATTACAATTTATTTGATATTTTTTTTTTGTCTATAAAATAAAGAATATTTATAAGAAATTTCTTATTCTTATAAGATTGTATGTATAATTCAATCTTATTTGAGGAATAGTTTTCATTGGTAAGTTAAAACGATTGCTAATTGTTCGGGTAATACCCTTGGAGGTTCAACTCCTCTCTATTTCGATTTACTTGTTTAATTTCTAATATTTTAAAAACATGACAATATAAAAAAAAGGATTTATAATGGTCGATAAATGATAAAAACAAGGAGTAATGATCTTTTTAAGTATCTTAATTTTAATAGTGGCAATTGCCCTTCCATCCATTAATCAAAATATAAGAAGTATCTTATATGTAAGAATATCTTCTATAATATTTATTTATGCCGGAGCATTAGCATTTAATGCTTTCTATATTCAGTCAATTGGATCAGGTATAGGTATATATAGTGGATTATTCCAAGTAACAACCATCTCTCAATTATTTTTTGATAACAATGATCAAATATTAATACTTTCCTCAGTATTTTTTACTAATAATAACAACTTAAAAAAAACACTGCAAAGTAGAGTTTGGACTAGTATAAAAGCAGGCTGGAATTTGTCTATTTTGCCAGACCATATAAATAAATTGGAAAATAGTCTATCTGTTAGAATATTTAAAACGATAGGCGGAATCTGTGTATTTTTAATTATCAGTGGAGTAGGCTCTAATTTTAATAAAATATTTTTATATTTAATATTTATTCTTTCTATTTTATATATAATTTATAAAATAATAATTACTTTTTATGTCATCAAACATTGGGTACATAATTTAAGATCAGGAAAATTTATAGTTAGAAACTCGCCTTTGGATCTATTAGGTACAGTATTAAAAGGAGGTGTAGCTACTTTAAAAAGTGTAACTAGATTCACAGTCGGGACCGGAATGACTTATGCCCTATGCTACGAACTTGATGAAATCTTAGTTACTGAGGGAAAACAACCTTATTTTGTACCAAGAATGAGAGAATTAATTAGAAGCACTGGTTTAGAAGCTCCAGCTAAAACCTTTTTAGACAATCTAGGAGTAAAAGATAACCAAGAAGTTTTAGAATCTAGTTCTTTAGATTCTTTCTTACAACAATTATCTCCTGAAGAAAAAGTAGCCTTTTAATCCAAAAGTGGATTCAAATTTTAAGACTACATCAAAGCACATAAGACAATGATGGACCTAAAAAAAGGTGTAAATCCTTTTAACGTCAGTGTCTCCTCTCTAATCGATAAAGAAAATCCATTTAACAATAAAAAATAATTGTACCCCCCTAATTATTAAGCTGGTCATACTTTAATTAAAATTTTAGCTACATTCTTGTACCAAATGTTTAATGCTAGTTTTATTGTAGCTATCTTAACTTTAATTCCATTTACTTTATTCTTAGCTATTATGACTTTAGAATTAGCTGTATCTGTAATTCAAGCTTATGTTTTTACAATCTTAACATGTTCTTATATTAAAGATTCAATTAATTTACATTAATCTTAAAACTGTGTTCAGTCTTTATATTTGTTATTCACTTTTGGATAAATAAAATCAAAAATAAAGTTAAAGGGGAAGTATTTAATTATAAATACTTCCCCTTTAATATTAATATTATTTATATTATATACAGAGTTAATATTCATGGTGAGAACCGGATAGGGTACTAATAGATATGTATAGAAGTAGTATAAGTTAACCGAATACAGCAGTAACTATTGTTGAAATAGTTAATCCTAAATTAAGATTAATATCAAATAATTTCTATTATTACCATTATATCTCATAATTGTTAGTGGAGGTCTTTTAATTACTTGGTGCATAGCCTCTATACTGGTTTATCCACTTAGGGACTTATATTGAAAAATACGACTAATAAATAAATATCCTAGAGTTGAAGCCTACTTTTTAGTAATAAACAAAATATTACCGTGTAATATAGCAATAAATAAAATATTAATTGTATTAATTACACTAAGTTTAATAGTATGTAATATGATTTAATTAATATTCCCTTTTTAATAGAGTATTTGGGGTAATAAACATATTCTATCTTTAGTATTAAAAATTTTAAATGGAAAAAAATAAATGGTGTACTTATAAATATGAATTATTAGAATATAGTACAATGAACATATATAACATGATAAGAGGCGTAGTAAGATTTAATAAATATGTGGTGAATCAGATATCCGATAAGGATACTGTGTCCTTGTTATTCAGAATAGGTTTAGAAGACGGCAGAATTTGAAGTATTACCAATTTACAAATTCTTAAAAAGGTGAGGTTAATGATTTAAAACTTATTTTAATAGAGTTTTGGAATATTAAAGACGTGGCTAATAGAGATTTTATTATTAAATAATTAATATTTTTCTATAGAATAAATAGCGATGAAATATTAGAAGCGAAATTAAGCTATTCTCAAAATTTAATTAAACCTAAAGAAGGTAATATCAAAATATTAGGATACTCATTTCCCACTAAATTAAATTTAGATAGCTGGGGAAGAGTTAAATATGACAAAGAAATGATATTACTACTATTTATAGACCTAATAGTAAACATCAAAATAGGTTTATTATTTTCTTTTTTAGTTTTAAGTAATACCTAATCCTGACGGTGTAAACCATGTTATAGGTAATTTAGCTTTACTCAACGTTGTTGTTATACCGATAAAATAGTTAAAAAGTAATTTAACCTGAGGGAACTCATTTAATATTATGTTATATATTATGTCACTTATTTTATATAAGTCTACACCCGTTATAATTACTTTAGAGTTACTATTAACACTCGGTACATTTAAATACATGACATTGTTTATTATCATCCCTTTTTCATTAACATTTCTATTGTAAACTTTACTGAAATATTTAGCTATTTGTTCTTTAATACCATTAATTGTCACATTATATGGTTTAGTCATTATAGGTTTTTTAAAAGATCTCTCGGTAAGTCCACATATTTAAAATTGATATATTTTATATCTTTGGCACCTACTCTTCTAATTTCATTGTTAATTGGAGTACTTAGATATTTATACACATCTGATACATTATCTTGACAAGTTTGCTCATCTAAGTTTACCAATGGTCCTAATTTTTCATCTCTCATTATAGCGGCTATATGTTGGAATCCACTACATGTTGCATCGAAGAACACTGGTATATGTACTTCATAAGATTAATTAGATTCTAATTCTTTAATAATTAAACAGAATGCTGTGAATTTTATTTTTTCTTCCGCTTTAAGAATTAATTTTTTATCTAATCTTATTATTTTATCTTTATTTTCTAATACCCAGCCTATTCTTTTTGTGTAATCAAGTTTTCCTATACCATTTTCACCATGAATATTAGCTCCATAGATATATAAATAATATAAACCATTATCATCTAAAGCTTTACCTTCTGAAAATGGTACTAAACTAGAATTTAATGCATCATATTGATAATTCAAATAATAAGGGCTACAATAAATTCTTGATCTCCAATCTACTGAATGGGGTAACTAAAACTTGTCGACATCACTAAAGAATTCAGCTGTTCCCAATATTCTTTCTACGACATATGGTTCCAAATCTATGTTCGATTTACTTAGTAAATATTTACCTACGCCTTTTAGATAAGTTAATAATAAATTATTAACTTGGAAAGGTATCTTATTTAAATTGTTTAGTGTTTCATAGATTATATCCTCATTCGAGAATTTATGTGCATGTACCTTAGTCCCTATAGTAAATCCCTCTTTCATGATACTATTACTTAGGTAACCACCAAATTTATTCTTAGACCAAAGAGCAGGCTTACATAACATAGGCATAAGCATTGGTCTTATCTTAAATTCTTCCTCCAGTTTATTTAGATACTCATCAGTATATTTTAACATATATCGGAAATTAGGATCATCCTTATCACCGGAACTACCGAAGTAAGTATCAAATATCTGAGTATCTCCATTCATATAGAATGATAAGAAGAAAGTACCTATAGAGGCATAATCATAGTTTACTAATCCTAAGAATTTAACAAAGTTCTCAAAACTATATAAATAGGATGAAGGATCATTCATTCTAATTACAAAATTCTCAGTTTTAGAATACTTTTGGTATAATCTCATATAAGCATCTTTAACTATTGTAATACCAATACCAGCACATGTATTTGTGTAACCTTCTCCTCTAATTATACATTCTCTTGATATTACTAAGGCTACTAATGCTGCCCCTTCATAATTTAAGAATGGATATAATTTCGTATATTTTTTTCTTATTATGTCCTGTCTAAGATCATCTTTAATTATATTAATTTTTTCTATTACTTTTGATAGGAGAGTGTCTGTTTGATGAGTTAAATCTTTGGCCACATGACTTTTATCTTGATAATATCTTAACATTAAATCTGCCCAATTTATTTCCATTTCATATTGTGCATTCTCTAAATCTTTTTCATATTTATAGGGAGCCATTCTATCGAAGAATTCTTTTTTCCCTGTGTATTTATATAAATCTACTTCTTTAGAAGTGGAATAACTTCTAAATTGCCCAGTGAAAGGGGATGTAACATGTTTAAATTTCCCCTTTAAATTAAAGGGATTTTTTTTTAACTCTTAAAATTTCTATTATTTTTTTAACAAGTTCTCTTTGTTCATCTTTTACAGTTATACTCATATAACCTGGCTCTAAAGTAACTTTGAATAAATTATTAAAAATAAGATTCCATTTTATTTTAGGACTTACCGCTCTGATAGATTCAGCAAATAATTTATCAACATCAATGTTCCCTACTGTATTCATAGCATCACTTAATTCATAACTAGATCTTATAACACTTATCACTTTTTTATATTGCACTTTAAAATTACTTCTGAATATACTTTCTTTATTTTCTCTATAATAATGAAGATAGTTATCTACCACATTATCAAAGTTCACATTAAGAATAAAAGTTAAGTAATTACTTAATCTCCATTCTAATGGTGATAACAACTCTCTTCGAGTATGTGATCCTCCACTTAAAATAATACCATGATTTTTAAATTTAATTTTCAGGTAGGTCCACGGTACATTAAGAAATATAAATAAGGTATTTATTTCAAATCATGATCCTAAGCCTTCTTCTAAGAATGTTTCCGCATTATAAAAAGTGTCTTTTAGGTATGGTCCTTCATTAGAAACTACCATTTCATAGTTTCTTGCACTTAATGAATTGATAAACATAATATTTAATCTTTTTTTTTTGTAATTCTTTTAAAAAAAGTAAGGGATAAAAGTATCGTTGACAATATAGTAATAACAT